TTTTGTAAAATTATGATTTTCTTTGAGAATATAATTATATATAACTATATTTTAATGGAAAATACTTTATTATTACATTATTCTAGTAACTATGAGAAATGAGAAAAGAAAATCATTGATTATAATTCATCAGGTTAAGAGAATCTATTTATTTTATAGATATATATTTTATATATTATATTATATATATCTATATAAATAGAATATAATAGTATAGATAGATGTAGATCTTATTTTGCTACTGTTCCATAGTGCATTTATCCTTATGAGATGCCATATAAACAAAAGAGTAAAATAGAAAAGGAATTGATATAATAAAATTATTTATTAGATCTTGGCATCGAAACAATTCTTTTTTTGTCAATTACGACTAATAGATCAACAACAACAATGTTATCAATGGAAAAAAGAAGGGTCTTATGAAGATTCAAAACGCTTTGTTATTTTCAACCAATTATGTGCTTCAATATAATTACCCGGAGTCAGCGCTATAGCTTGTTTCCAATACTCAGCAGCTTGATCAAACCAAGTCTCTGCAATTTCTGAATCACCTTGTAAAATGGCCTGTTCTCCCCGGTCGGAATAGGAAATTCCTTCCCTTAGAACCGTACTTGAGAGTTTCCTACCTCATACGGCTCATAAATACATTCCTTTTTTGTTCTCTCTTAATCCATACTATGCTAATGGAATTAGAAAAAAATCAATTTAATTATTAAGATAGTTAATTAGATAAGTTTTAAACTCTCATTCTGATCAATAAAATAATCAGTTATCAGTTTGCTCTTTTCTCCCACCTTCAGAAGGATGAAGCACAAATCGTGCTATATCCTTAACATTCTATGAAAGATAACTATCTCGGTTTCATATACGAAATTCATATAGAATCTTTGAAAAATCATTTTTCCATAAGAAAAAATAACTTACTATCTTTGGGATCTGATACTACACCGCTGCTCAATAACTTAGGGGATTCACTCAATTACATAAGTGGATTCCTTACTTTTGTTGCATACCATGACATAAGTAAAAGTAAGCAGTTTTTCGTTGTCTCGACACGATACGTCACGAATTGATCTTTACGGTGCTCTTTTATCCATTTTTCTTTTTATCCATAGAATATATAATAGGTCTTTTCTTCTTCTTTTTTTTGGTTCTCGTGAAGTTTTCTTTCTTGCTACAGCTAATAAAAACCGTTTTTTGGACGATTTCTATGTAGAAAACCTATTTTTTTCTAGTCTAGTATTGATATTGACTAGTCAATTTCATCCTTTATTTTTTTCTATAGTGGAGATAGTCGCACGTAATGGCAGATCACGGCCATATTATTCAAAGCTTGGGGTAAAAAGGGGTTTCGTTCTAGTGCACGGAAATAATATTCTAAAGCCTTTGTATGCTCCCCATTGCTTGTGTGTATAAGACCTATGTTATAGAGTATATAACTTCGATCATAGGGATCCATTTCTGATCGCATAGCTTCATAATAATTCTTTAAAGCTTCCGCATAATTTCCTTCGGATTGAGCCAACATTCGTTACGATCGTTCATTCGTTCAAATCAAAAGAATCTCCGTTACAGAACCGTACATGCGATTTTCATCACATACGGCTCCTCCCTTCTGTGCATAGTACTCAGGTAAATAAGTCATAGAATACCACCATTCTTTTATATCATTTCATTATGGACTGCAAAGGGACTAGTATTTTTACAAGAAATTTCTAGGCAACCTTTCCGCAAGAGTATTAGTTTAGTCATTCTATTATTTTTAATGCTAAATAAATAGTACTAGCAACTTTAACGATTCCATTGTTCTCAACGCTTCCTATTTACAGGAATTTATCACTTCAACAATATTTGATGGTTCTACGGGTATCCAAAGTACAAACGAGATGGATGTTTGTTGTCCTAACCATTCTTATGAGTTCTGATACAAAAAAAGGGGGTAACCCTTTTTTTTTTTCAAAATAACAAAGTATTTGTTTTGTTGATTCCTATCAATCAGGTGTAGTGCTTTATACCCTATGCCGCCTACAGATAGTCTAATTCTATATCTATAGGTTTGACCTTTCGCTCAATACTCAAATCCACAATTGGAGCATGTTAGGATGCATGCAATCGAGGATACACAACAGAAGGAATTGGATATCTCCAAACTTCACCTTCACCAAGCGTGAGCTTATTTTCTTATTTTTATACCGAACTCTCTTTTTGCTTTTTTGACTTATTACTTATTTTCTAGGTCTAAAAAGAAAAAACCAAGAAATAGATCAACTCGCACCATCTCTGTAATAGGTAAATGCCTTTTTTTCTACATAGGTTGTTGGAATGATTTGCAATAAAATATTTGCTACAATTGAAGAGGTCTTATCAATAAAGTTTACATTGATCCTAGATCTAGACATAATTTCGTAATCCATTCCACAATTTTTTTCATTACCCCTCGTTGGTTGGTTTGGGTTCTCCCATGCTACAAACAAAGGAATTATAAAGTATTCTACAGTGCAAAATCACATAAAAAAGATGTATTCGAATATAAATAAATAAAGAAAAGATGTTTAAATAGAAAGAACTAGATAAATCAAATTGCTAGGGGCTCTCCGCCCCAAGAAACCCCCGAGACAAAAATAAAGATCAATATTTAAGATATATGCTAAATAGAATTACAATTTCACAGTATTAAATTCAAATATTCATTTACCATTTCAGCTAAGGTGAATAACCAAGGATGTTCTTTTATTATTTATAATCTTTTTTTATTTTGATTTGGTTATGATTCAACCAAGGAGAAAAAAGAATAGAATTAGACAGACAGGCTTTTCATGAATTGGAAATATTTTCACTAGGTATGTAGCGGGGGATGGGATAATTTATGAAATACATTGTTGAGAAATAGGAAAATATTTTTTATTGGTGATACCACCCCACAAGTAAAACTCGCTATTAACTCATTTTATTGTCAATAATAGTATTATTATAAAGGAGAGATGGCTGAGTGGACTAAAGCGGCGGATTGCTAATCCGTTGTACGAGTTATTTGTACCGAGGGTTCGAATCCCTCTCTTTCCGTTTCTTTGAATTTCTTAATCTTACTGCCTACAATGAAGCAAATGATTATTGCTTTTTCAATTAAGATTCCAGGAATCAAAAGAAATCCTTTATATTAGTATATAATGGGTCAAATAAAATAGAAAGGAAAACCTGATTATTTATTTCTTTTTGATACGTAACTTAGAGAATAGAAAATCGAAATTAAGATTAGTAGATGGATTTAGTTCATTTAGTTCAGCAGAAAGGGGAAAACCAAATTCAATGAGCTACGAACGTTTTGATTAGGTTCAAGTCTGACGAGAATAATATTCTACGACTAGCAATTCATTTATTTTCAAACCAACCCATTGAATATCAATTATTTGATTAATTAATCCTTTATATTGCAATGAATCAATAGTTAAATTTAAATGTTTTGGTAATTTGTCATGGGCAGATGAAACAGTATCCTTTTGAATTAGACTTTTGGATTTTTGATTCTCTTTCGTAGTAATGATATCGCGAGGCTTGCAACGATAACTTGGTATATCGACTACACGACCATTAACTAAAATATGTCTATGATTAACTAATTGCCGTGCTCCAGGAATGGTCGAAGCCATGCCCAATCGAAAAAGTATGTTATCCAAACGCATCTCAAGTAATTGTAGTAAAACCTGACCTGTTGACCCTTTTGCTTTTCCCGCGATGTGTACATATCTAAGTAATTGTCGTTCTGTTAGACCATAATGAAAACGTAATTTTTGTTTTTCTTCTAAACGAATACGATATTGCGATCTTTTACCTGATCGCAATTGATTTTTAGGGTCACTTTCATATTTTGGTCTTTTACTAGTTAATCCTGGTAAAGTTCCCAACCGGCGTATCTTTTTGAAACGAGGTCCTAGGTAACGAGACATAAAAGCTCCTTTTTTCTTTTATTGAAATTTTATTTTATGTAAAAAATATAAATGAAATGAAAATTAAACTAAAGGATAAACAAAATTTGCTGAAGTACTAAGTTACCAACATCTTTATTTTTGTATATGTATAATAATACAATGTATAGAACATACATAATACGTTAATATTATTAGGTTATAGCATTTATTTTTAATTTTATTTTGGCAAAAAAAGGGGTTATCCATCATGGAAAAATAAATTGATAAAAAGCCGGCTATCGGAGTCGAACCGATGACCATCGCATTACAAATGCGATGCTCTAACCTCTGAGCTAAGCGGGCTCACATAATATAAATATAATTGTAATACAATGTAAAAAAGAATATCATTTATAAATAGAAAACCACTAAAATAGAAGTAATATTCTAGTTATTAATTACCTATTTTGTTCATATAAACTATATACGTTATAGTTGGTTTTTGTCAAAATGGAACTGAAAGGGGAAAAATAATCAAAAACAAATAAGATTGATAATTAAGCTCATCAATCTTATTTTAAGATAACTATTCTTATTCTATATTATAGAATATAAAATATACAATACAATTTATAACCATCTAACATAATTATAAAAATGACAAAAAAAAGATTCATGTTGAACGTTATAGTATTAAAGGCCACACTATAAAAACAAAAGGGAGAGATAAATTATATGTGGAATATATCTCTTCCTATTGAATTGAAAATACATCAATGATAAAATCTGTTCCAATGGAACTCTTTTAATTCTTGAATAGGTATAAATAAATAAGAGGATATGTAAAAAGGAAACAGCATGGACTTGTCAATTTCATATAGTCTAATATATTACTATTACTATAATATACTAATTGCTCTCGAAGGAATTCAAAAAAAGTAAAAAAATATCAAATCCAATAAAGAAATGAAATTACAAACGGAATCGTCTTTTGTTTTTATTTCAAAGAAAATTTCAAATAAAGAAGAAAGGGGATATGGCGAAATAGGTAGACGCTACGGACTTGATTGTATTGAGCCTTGGTATGGAAACCTGCTAAGTGGTAACTTCCAAATTCAGAGAACCCCTGGAATTAAAAAAGGGTAATCCTGAGCCAAATCCTCTTTTTAACAAAAAACTAAAAGAAAGGATAGGTGCAGAGACTCAATGGAAGCTATTCTAACGTATAGAGTGAATTATGTTGTGTTGTGGATAACTGGAATAAATAACTCGATTTCCATAAGAGAAAAGACAGCTTGATTCATATACCGATCGAAGACATAAATACTTATGGATTCAATCCGATGATTAATCATGATCCACCTTTTTAGATATGCATAATATAAAGACTATACACTGTGATATTGATATATGCATCATATATAGATATTCATCTATTTCTATTTGTATACTTCAATTCACATACTGAATGGACTTAATATACAATAGGATATTATGACAAAAATAAAATAATAAGTGAATACATTCCGAGAAAAAGATTAATGAATCCCATTTATTCCAGAGTTTGCTAGATCTTTTGAAAAACCAATTAATGGAACGAGAATAAAGAGAGAGTCCCATTCTACATGTCAATACCGACATCAATGAAATTGAGAGTAAGAGGAAAATCCGTCGACTTTAGAAATCGTGAGGGTTCAAGTCCCTCTATCCCCACCTATTAAACTTCCTACTTATTTATTTGTTAGCAATCATTGAAATTAATTCATTAAATAATATTTACTTTTTCAGAATAGATTCTTTTTCCAAAATGAATCGAAATCAAAAGAATATCTCATCCCATGTATACTAAAAATACACAGATCAGATATAGTACTTTAGACAAGTAAAGTATTAAGTTTAAGTAAGTGTATCTACGATATAACTCATAAAAAGATTTTGACATTTACTAGGTTATTCTTTGGAATAATTTTTTTTATTTTCTCTTCAATTTGAATTTATTGACATAGAGAAAAACACCTTATCTACTACGATAATGCACCGTAAATCGTCGGGATAGCTCAGTTGGTAGAGCAGAGGACTGAAAATCCTCGTGTCACCAGTTCAAATCTGGTTCCTGACATCAAACTAAAAAAGGGTAGCAAATCATATATAGATTAATACAAATTCATAGAAATTAGTTAGGATACATAGTCTCATTGAATGGTGTATAGCATAATACATATCCATACATATAAGTATATCAATATACATACAAATTCTTAGGAGAAATAAAATATAGATGTACACTTATTGTAAAGAACAGAACCCTATTTTATTTGTTTTTGTTGTTGTTGTTGTTTGTCCACACTTTGCTTTATCTAACTCAAAAAAAGGAAATCTTCCTCTAAACTTGAAAAACTTCCAATTTTAGAGGAAGTAAAAAAGAATAACAATAATAAAATAACAAAACAAACAGAAGACTTTTGAAATCAAGTAAAAATAGCATTCTTTTTCTGTTCTGTTTATTATTGTATCTAGTACTTTCTTATTCTTATAAATCAAAAATGAGAGCCCGTTTAATTCAAAATAACGTGGATGCGATGGTGGAGAATTTTTTGCATTCCTCCTCTGTTTTTGTTTGTACAAACAACTCTATATTATATGACCTTTTTACTTTTTAGAATAATAATATAGAGTAGCCTTTTTGTTTTATTCTTTGGTATGTAGATTATGGAGATGTAGAAAAAAACAATATTTCTTTCTTTTTACTTGGATAAAGCCCAAATAAGGAATTACTACTAATGGAAATTGTGTCATAATAGGATTTTATTATCCTTCAATGAGCATCTTGTATTTCATAGAAATTGGGGGTAATATAGTCCTTACGTAGAGGCCAACCGATCCAACTTTCAGGCATTATAATACGTTTAAGGCGTGGGTGATTCTCATAAGAAATTCCAAACATATCATAAGATTCACGTTCTTGAAAATCGGCACTTCTCCAAATCCAGAAACTAGACGGGATTTTAGGATTATCCCTTGGAGAAAATATTTTGATGCATACCTCTTCCGGTTTTTCGATACCGTACTGTATTCTCGTCAGATGATAAACACTAGCTAAAAATCCGCCGGGTATTACATCATAGGCACATTGAGAACGTAAATAATTGTACCCATATACATATAAAATAATAGCAATCGAGTCCCAATCCTGAGCTTTTATTTGTAAACTTTCTATTCCTTTATAATCAAAACCCAAAGATCTATGAACCAGTTTATGTTTGACTAACCAATCGGATAAACGAACCTGTTGCATTGTCTTGATTTCTCCTACATTTGTATAAGCATTTCCCTTTTAAAATACAATAAAATTTGTAAAGATTGACTTGTACCTTTTTCTTCTGAACAAATAAATCCTACCTAATTCATTAAAGTAATCCTACCTAATTCATTAAAGTGAGATGTTTCATTTTTGGATTAGAAAAGTGTTTCCGAAGATATTTATGAAATAGAAGAGAATATTGAATTGATTGATAAAAAGGATTTCAAGTAAGAGTACTTCGTCGAGCAGAAAACTTGTGATTAGTAGTCAAACATCTATTTTTCTGTTGGAATACAGTTTGATCCTCAATTATCTCTCGAGATACCTTTTTACGAAGTTTTATTATAGCATCTATAACTGCCTCTGGTTTAGGTGGACAACCTGGCAAATAGACATCGACAGGAATTAACTTATCAACTCCCCGAACAGTACTATAAGAATCAGTACTGAACATCCCACCTGTAATAGTACAAGCTCCCATAGCAATGACATATTTTGGTTCAGGCATTTGCTCATATAACCTAACTAAAGAAGGGGCCATTTTCATTGTTACTGTACCAGCGGTCAAAATGAGGTCCGCTTGCCTAGGACTTGATCTTGGAACCAACCCATAACGATCAAAGTCAAAGCGCGAACCTATTAATGAAGCAAATTCAATGAAGCAACAACTGGTACCGTATAGAAGTGGCCATAGACTCGATAGTCTTGACCAATTGGAAAAGTCATTTGATGTAATTGAAATAACAGAACTTGGAGTTGTTTGAGCACGTAATGGAAACTCCATCAAATTCATAACTGTCTCAATGTATTCTTTTCCTTCCTTTTGTGCATTGGATGGATATGCAGTTAAGACCATTCCAAAGCTCCTTTTCGCCATGCATAAATTGAACCAACAATTAAGATAAGCACAAAAATGAAAGCTTCAATAAATACGGATAAACCCAATACATCAAAACTCATTGCCCATGGATAAAGAAAAACTGTTTCAACATCAAAAACAACAAAAACTAAAGCAAACATGTAATAGCGAATTCGGAATTGTAACCAAGCGTCTCCTATGGGTTCTATACCCGATTCATAACTAGACAGCTTTTCTGGTCCTTCACTAATTGGGGATATCAATCCTGAAATAACAAATGCAAAGATAGGGATAACGCTTGATATTATTAGAAATGCCCAGAAAATGTCATATTTGTGAAGCAGAAACATAAAAATACTCCTATTAATGTGGAATAAGCCGAATTGAACCATTCTCTTGAAATTCTCATTTTCAATTCCGTACCTTTCTCTAACTAAAAGAATAATTCACTTTACTCAAATCAAAGTGCATAGTGTTTATTTGATGTGGGGCATGTATTCTTTTTTTTACTAAGGGATCCCTCCGTATCAAAGGTAATACCCATTTGATCTTTGATTCTTATTGATATTTATCTATATCTATAATGTAGACATAAGGTGTTCTGATACAAATGGGAGCTCCTCACCTTGTTTTATTTTCGAAATCGATACACATAAAGGTTCTTATCCTTTACTCAAAAGAAAAGGGAGAGGGGAAATTCAGTCATGTCATACTAAATAAAATGATAAATAAATTACTTAAAATATAACTGTATGAGAATTTTTACTACTACTATTCATTTAATCTACCGAATATGAATATTCTTAATACTATTCTAACTGGCTTGTATCTCAAAACTCTAACATTACTGTCTCCTTTATGGAATTGATATATATTTATGATTTCATATTCATATAATATATATTTATATATTTAGGATTTCATATTCATATATATATTCTTATTATATATATTATATATGATTAGGATATTTCCTTTACTTTAGTTTTGTCTATTGTTATCTTAGACAGTGTAATGTATGCCTTTTGGAATAATGATAGAATCCATACATTCTCACTATTGCCTCAGGGTGTGGAATTGGACCAAATCCAATGTATTAGGGCTATACGGATTCGAACCGTAGACCTTCTCGGTAAAACAGGTTGAACTAATTATTATCCAAATAATTGAAGCTGTTTCAAAGACCCAACATGCTTTTTTATTGCATTGGGCTCTTTCATCAACTGATATAAAGATCAGTTAGTCTACCATATTTTTTATTTACAGAAGTATAATGAACTGGCTCCTTGTACTCCGATTCATTTTTAAATCTAGGAGAAATACCAAAGTGTTTCAAAGAAGGGTTACCTTGACTTGGGTCTGCAACTTATTTTCAATGTGATTTCTCTCGTTCTGTTGCATGCATAATATGCAATAATATGAAACTTCATACACCTCGAAGTTCATAAGACGAAAAGGGGGGTTTTGAGACCCTTATACTCATTATGCCTAGCATTGAATGGACTGGCTATTTACCTTATCAATTAAGATCAAATAAAAGGCAGGTTCTACTCAATTAGACACCAGAATAGGATCGAACCAAATCTTTTGCATTGTCAGGCTATTTTTCTCTTGTTCTTTCGAATTCATGGAGTAAGACATTGATTTTGCCATAATATGGCTTATGTTCCTTGCATAATAAGCTCCTTTGAAAAGCATTGGCGCACGTGTAAACGAGGTGCTCTACCTAACTGAGCTATAGCCCTTGGCAGAAAAATAGTAACATATAAAAATTTTATTGTCAAGATGGACATTCTCTAATGCTGCACTCTTCAATCTGTTGATTGGCTTTTTCTTTTTAATGGAGTGGGATTGCTTAAAGATAGCATTTGATCTATGATAATCAATCAAAGTGAAAAATAGGACTTTGTAGTGTTAAATTACCTACTTAACTCAGTGGTTAGAGTATTGCTTTCATACGGCAGTAGTCATTGGTTCAAATCCAATAGTAGGTAGAACTTATTAGATACCAGTGAATTAACTCCACTATCTAATAAGTTGTTCTACCCATTTTCTTTTTTTACTATACCCCTTATACCGGATTATGGTCTTACATTGTCGGAAGAACAATGTAGTGTAATTAAAAAAAGGGGGATTACTTCTAAAAAAGATGCTTTTTTATTCTTTTTCTGGATTAACTAGTATAGGATATAACATTGACAGCCTCTACTCGTGTTCTAGCTCGTCTAAGAGCTAGATTAGCTTCGATTACTTGTCTTTTACCTTCAGCTTTATGAAAGTTAACTTCAGCTATTTCAAGAGCTTGTTGAGCTTCTTGCGGATCAATGTCAGTACTCATTTCTGCATCGTTTCCTAAAATGGTGATCTCATTATTACCTATTCTAGCAAAACCTCCCATCAGAGCCACGGTTAACCATTGATCCTTAAGACGTATTCTTAAAAGACCTATATCTACAGCTGTGGCAATAGGAGCGTGGTTTGGTAATACTCCAATTTGCCCATTAAGTGTAGATAAAAGGATTTCTTTCACTTCAGAATCGAAAAGAATTCGATTAGGAGTTAGTACACAAAGATTTAAGGTCATTTCTTCAATTTGCTCTCCACTTATAAGTTCATAGCTTTCGCGGTAGCTTCATCAATGTTTCCCACCAAATAAAAAGCCTGTTCTGGTAGACTATCTAGTTCTCCCGAAAGTATTAGTTGAAATCCTCTAATAGTTTCTGCAAGACCAACATATTTTCCCGGAGAGCCAGTAAATACTTCTGCCACAAAGAAAGGTTGTGATAAGAAACGTTCAATTTTTCGCGCTCGTGCTACAGTTAAACGATCTTCTTCAGATAATTCGTCCAACCCAAGGATAGCTATAATATCCTGAAGTTCTTTGTAACGTTGTAACGTTTCCTTAACTTTTTGCGCAGTTTCATAATGTTCATCGCCAACGATCCGAGGTTGTAACATAGTTGACGTTGAATCTAAAGGATCTACAGCTGGATAAATACCTTTAGCAGCTAATCCTCTTGATAGCACAGTAGTAGCATCTAAATGTGCAAATGTTGTTGCGGGAGCAGGGTCGGTCAAATCATCCGCAGGTACATAAACTGCTTGGATTGAAGTGATAGATCCCTTTTTGGTAGAAGTAATTCTTTCTTGCAAAGAACCCATTTCTGTACTAAGGGTAGGTTGATACCCCACTGCAGAAGGCATTCTTCCTAATAAGGCCGATACTTCAGACCCTGCTTGGACAAAACGAAAGATATTATCGATGAATAGAAGAACATCTTGTTCATTAACATCTCGGAAATATTCTGCCATAGTTAGGGCAGTCAAACCAACTCTCATACGAGCTCCTGGTGGTTCATTCATTTGACCATAGACTAGAGCCACTTTGGATTCTGCCAAATTTTGTTCATTAATAACTCCAGATTCTTTCATTTCCTTGTAAAGATCATTTCCTTCACGAGTGCGCTCCCCGACTCCACCAAATACAGATACCCCTCCATGAGCTTTTGCAATGTTGTTGATCAATTCCATGATCAGTACTGTTTTACCTACTCCGGCTCCCCCAAATAACCCAATTTTTCCCCCACGCCGATAAGGAGCTAAAAGATCGACTACTTTAATTCCCGTTTCAAAGATGGATAATCTTGTATCTAACTGTATAAAGTCGGGTGCTGATCTATGAATAGGTGATGTTGCACTAGGATCTACAGGACCAAAATTATCAATCGGGTCCCCAAGTACGTTGAAAATTCGTCCGAGAGTGGCTCCTCCGACGGGAACACTTAGAGGAGATCCCGTGTCAATCACTTCCATCCCTCGCGTCAGCCCCTCTGTAGCACTCATAGCTACAGCCCTAACTCGATTATTTCCTAATAATTGTTGCACTTCACAAGTAACATTAATTTTCTGATCAGTAGTGTCTCGATCCTTAACTACCAAAGCATTATAAATATTAGGCATTTTACCCGGGGGAAAGACAACATCTAGCACTGGTCCAATAATTTGTGCTATACGCCCTATGCTCTTTTCTTCCATTTTTGAAAACGTAGAACTAGAAGTTGTAGGATTTGTTCTCATAATTACAATATGTGAATTATAATAAAAATAAATTAATTGGAATATATCCAATATCCAAGTGGATTTTCCTTTTATTTTAGATTTTGTACCATATAAATAAGATCAATCTAATTACATATAACAGAAATGTCCAATAGCAAGTTTATCAGTTAATTAAATAAGAAATAAATAGAGAATCACACTTGCTTGAGTTAGTATATTGTCTAACCGAAATCCATTCAAGATGGAATCATTTACTCATTGAATAAGTCAATTGGACAGTTTAGCGAATATCAATATATATATATACTTTTCATAAAATAAGTTCAAGTAGATGAAATCCTTAGTCCAATGTGCTCTTTCTCCGTCATTTTCATTATTCAAATCAAATATGGAATGTCATTTTATTTAAATCCGAACCTTATAATGAATCTCGATAATGGATTGCTTATTTTGATCTGATTGGTTATTCTTTTTTCATAAGTGTTTCCTTTTTTAGACCCCTTTGCAGTTTATTATAACTATTCTCCTATCTAGGATTTACATATATATATACGACATACAGTAATTAATATTACTGTCAAGCGAGCGTTTTCTCAACAGTTATGACTTAAATTTGAAAAAAGAATATTCAACATAAAAAGTAACCTATTTTCAATTGGGTTGCATTATCCATATAAAAGAATATACAATAATATATGTATTGAAGGAATAATAATAATAATGAATAAAACACATGATATGGTCTAAGAAAATTAATGCAATTTTTCTAATGTAGAGGTTGTTGATAATTTTAATATTGATAATATGAATGGTTCCAAGGTTTTATTTACAACTAATATATATCGAGTCGACCTTGTCGTTGTGAGAATTGTAAATTAATTAGTTTTAGGGAGGGATTTATGTCACCACAAACAGAGACTAAAGCAAGTGCTGGATTTAAAGCTGGTGTTAAAGATTACAAATTGACTTATTATACTCCTGAATACGAAACCAAGGATACAGATATCTTGGCAGCATTTCGAGTAACCCCTCAACCCGGCGTTCCTCCTGAAGAAGCGGGCGCTGCGGTAGCTGCCGAATCCTCTACTGGTACATGGACAACTGTTTGGACTGATGGACTTACCAGCCTTGATCGTTACAAAGGACGATGCTATCACTTAGAGCCTGTTGTTGGGGAAGAAAATCAATATATTGCTTATGTAGCTTATCCTTTAGACCTTTTTGAAGAAGGCTCTGTTACTAATATGTTTACTTCTATTGTGGGTAATGTGTTTGGTTTCAAAGCTTTACGAGCTCTACGTTTAGAAGATTTACGAATCCCTCCTGCTTATTCAAAAACTTTCGACGGTCCACCTCACGGTATCCAAGTAGAAAGAGATAAGTTGAATAAATATGGTCGCCCTCTATTGGGATGTACTATTAAACCAAAATTGGGATTATCTGCAAAGAACTATGGTAGAGCTGTTTATGAATGTTTACGCGGTGGACTTGATTTTACCAAAGATGATGAAAACGTAAACTCACAACCATTTATGCGTTGGAGAGACCGTTTCTTATTTTGTGCCGAAGCCCTTTATAAAGCGCAGGCCGAAACAGGTGAAATAAAAGGGCACTACTTGAATGCTACTGCGGGTACATGTGAGGAAATGATCAAAAGGGCTGTATTTGCCAGAGAGTTGGGAGTTCCTATTGTCATGCATGATTACCTAACTGGGGGATTTACTGCAAATACTAGTTTAGCTCATTATTGCCGCGACAATGGCCTACTTCTTCACATCCATCGGGCAATGCATGCAGTTATTGATAGACAGAAGAATCATGGTATGCATTTTCGTGTACTAGCTAAAGCCTTACGTATGTCTGGGGGAGATCATATTCACGCCGGTACAGTAGTAGGTAAACTGGAAGGGGAACGTGAGATGACTTTGGGTTTTGTTGATTTATTACGTGACGATTTTATTGAAAAAGACCGCGCTCGCGGTATATTTTTCACTCAAGATTGGGTTTCCATGCCTGGCGTTATACCCGTGGCTTCGGGGGGTATTCATGTTTGGCATATGCCCGCTCTGACCGAAATCTTTGGGGATGATTCCGTACTACAGTTTGGTGGAGGAACTTTAGGACACCCTTGGGGAAATGCGCCTGGTGCAGCAGCTAATCGAGTGGCTTTAGAGGCATGTGTACAAGCTCGTAATGAAGGACGTGATCTTGCTCGCGAAGGTAATGAAGTTATCCGTGAAGCTTGCAAATGGAGTCCCGAATTAGCCGCTGCTTGTGAAGTATGGAAAGCAATCAAATTTGAGTTTGAACCGGTGGATAAGCTAGATAAATAAAATAGAAAGATAAAAATAAAAAATAAATGTATATTCTTTAGTCATTCTCCTTTGTTCTTCTAATGGATTGCAGTGAACCCCTGCCCAATCTTTTATGAAAAAAAGATTGGGCAGAATGCAATATCCAATAAAGAAGAAATGAACATTATCCTTATCTACATATCTTTTCGATATGTAGATATCTTTGATCATATTAATATATTATATACAACTACTAGATATAATTTATATCTAATTGATTGATTGTCTCAATTCCCAATACATTGAAGTTGAAGGCTAACTAATTCCAAATTTTTACTTTTTATTATTGTATCCATAATTCATTCTATGGATTCTTAGGACTAGTAGTGGTGGAGCTTTTGATATCTCTGAGTTTAAAGCTTTAAAGCTAAAATACCAATTCTTTTTATCTACTTTACTGATCTTATATATTGTCTTTTTCGTTCCATATGAAAGTATGAAAACGATCGAATGACTATTCATCTATGGTATTTTCATAAAATAGGGAGTCGGAAAACCTTATGGAAAAACAATGGTTCAATCCAATGTTGTCTAAAAAAAATTGTAAAAAACATAAATGTGGTACAAAAGAAATTCTTCGGGTTATTGGACATACCGATGGAGTTAAAGAACCCTTTAGAAATGATCAAAAGAACAATTTGAGTTTTAGTTATCATAATGTAGAGTATTTATTTACTATCAGTAATATTTGGAAGTTTCTTTCTGATGATACTTTTTTAGTTAGGGATAGGAATGATGATAGTTATTCTTTATATTGTGATATTGAAAATCATATTTTTGAGATTGACAAGCATAGTTCTTTGATAAGTAAATTAACCAAGATTTTTCCTAGTTTTTTAATTTTAAATAAGGGATCTATGAGAAACAATCAAAACTATTGGCATTCTATTTATGATACTGAATCGGGTTTGAATAATCATCTTCATAGTTGCATTGATAGTTATCTTCGTTTTGAGTTAAGCATTAATCATCCTCTTTACAGTGGTAAGGACAGTCACCCTAACTTATATAGTGTCATTTGGAATAGTTTCTTTTGTACTGACACTATAAATGATAATGAAAATTCTAGTACAAGAACTAGTAGTAATGGCAATGATTTTGATAGAAATAAAAAATACAGACATTTATGGATTCAATGTGAAAATTGTTATGGATTAAATTATAAAAAATTGTTTATGTCAAAAATGAACATTTGTGAACAGTGTGGATATTATTTGAAAATGAGTAGCTCAGATCGAATTGAATTTTTGATTGATCCAGGTACTTGGGATCCTTTAGATGAGGATATGATCTCTATGGACCCCATTGAATTTCATTCCGAAGAGGAACCTTATAGAGATCGTATAGATTATTATCAAAGAGCAACAGGGCTAACTGAAGCTATTCAAACGGGTCTCGGTCAACTAAATGGTATTCCATTAGCAATTGGAGTTATGGATTTTCAATTCATGGGAGGTAGTATGGGATCTGTAGTAGGGGAGAAAATCACTCGTTTGATTGAATATGCTACTAATCAATCTTTACCTCTTATTATTGTGTGTGCTTCCGGAGGAGCACGCATGCAAGAAGGAAGTTTAAGCTTGATACAAATGGCTAAAATATCTGCTGCTTTATATGATTATCAAGCAACTAAAAAGTTATTTTATGTATCAATCCTTACATCTCCTACAACGGGAGGTGTAACCGCAAGTTTTGGTATGTTGGGGGATGTTATTGTTACTGAACCTAATGCATACATTGCATTTGCAGGTAAAAGAGTAATTGAACAAACTTTGAATAAGACAGTCCCTGACGGTTCACAAGCTGCTGAGCACTTATTTCATAAAGGGTTATTTGACCTAATCATACCACGTAATCTCTTAAAAGGTGCTTTGAATGAGTTATTGGAGCTCCATGGGTTTTTTGCTTGAATCGATATTTTCAAAAGTAAATAGTGTAGTCACTGGTACAGTAAAAGTATAGTAATAGTACTATATTCAATCATCCTATTTTTATTATAGTAAATATAATATTCAATAAGAAAAATATTTAGGTTTAGTTACTTGTTATAAACAAAATAGGAATGATCCATTATCCAAATGGAAAAAATATAGAAAGATACATACCAAATCTAATATATAATAGTAATAGATAAATCAAAAGAATCATATCAATAAAATACTCTATCAATATTTAAATAGATACAAATAATACGGTATTATATTCTATATAATATTAATATAATATATATAATATAGAATATAGACTTATACGATAAATGTATTCTTATACGATTTTCTTCTTATTCATACGAGAATAGTATAGACTACTATGTCATTGATTATTTATATTGATATTTATATTGAATTGATACAAAATAAGAATATATTCAAATTGAAGAATAGGAAAAAATAACGATTTTTCTAATAAATACAAATATCTAAATCAAAATAGGAAATTGGAATCGAGGCAAACATAACATATATGACAGATCTTAACTTACCTTCTATTTTCGTGCCTTTAGTAGGTTTAGCATTTCCGGCAATTGCAATGTCTTCTTTATTTCTTTATGTCCAACAAAATAAAATTGTTTAGACCGCATGCCATGAGCACAAAATAGGATTGATCCTTTTATTTATATAAAAATAAAAATCTTGTGATCTGATAAAAGATGTATCGTTCTTTACACACAAAAGAAAAAATGAGGTTCTGCATGCATACACGGTATCTGCTTTGCATAAATACATGTAGCTTCGTAGAATTCAAGATATGATATATATTGTGTATATGATAAAAGAGTAAAACTTATTGACAAATACCTTTTTTAGAAAGTCAATGTATCTAACCAATTCAACGGATTATTCTACATTAGATGAATCCACATGTCATGGCAATAATGCTTAGTTAATGAAATCTATTTATTGAACTAGTCAAAAAGACAAAGAAAGATAAAGTCAAGGTTACAAAGTTCTTTAGGGTTTTCTATAAATTGCAATCGCATAGAACTAAACTAGATTTATTAGAATATGAATTGGCGATCAGAATCTATATGGGTAGAACTCATAAAGGGTTCACGAAAAACAAGCAATTTTTTTTGGTTCTGTCTTCTTTTTATGGGTTCACTAGGATTTTTAGTGGTTGGAACTTCCAGTTATCTTGGTAAGAATTGGATATCTTTATTTCCTTCTCAACAAATTCTTTTTTTTCCACAAGGTATCGTGATGTCTTTCTATGGAATCGCCGGTTTATTTATCAGTTCCTATTTGTGGTGCATCCTTTTTTGGAATGTAGGTAGTGGTTATGACCTTTTCGATAGAAAAGAAGGAATAGTGTGCATTTTCCGTTGGGGCTTTCCTGGACGAAATCGGCGCATCTTCCTTCGCTTTCTGATTAGAGATATTCAATCAATCCGAATTCGGGTTCAAGAGGGTCCTTATCCCCGTCGTGTCCTTTATATAGACATCAAAGGTCAAGGTGTCATCCCCTTAACTCGTATTGATGATCATTTTTTGACTCCACGAGAAATTGAAAACAAAGCTGCTGAATTGGCCTATTTCTTACGTGTACCAATTGAAGTCTTTTGAAATGAATTGAAAAAAATAAATGAATAAAAAAATAGAAACATTATAGTACAAATCCATTTCTAATTCAATGTTTTTATTTTTAATTTTTGTCATTTTTCTTTTACTCCTCTTATTATGGATAAGGATGTGATTCAACTCACCTAAAATAAAATATAAAAACCGAAAGTTTCGTAATAACTAGAATTAGATTTCTATTATACTATAATAATAATAACTAATAGTAAATCAAATAATTAGGTATACTAAATCGAATAATAGTGGTTGGGTATACTATAATATAGATTAGGCAGGAATCTATAACAAAAGGATTTCCTACTTATTTTTATACAGAAGACCTTTTTTTTGATTTAAAGTAAGTAAAGCTTTAGTATATCCAAGATCCAATATATATCTCAATGGAAAAGAACCTTTTGGATCTTATTGTCTTGAGATATAGGCTGGGCATAGGCATAATCCTTATTCATTTTGCCTCTATTTTATATTCTTTCTATAGATCCACTAAAATAAATGGCATTTTTACACAAAAAGGTAAATCAATAATGAGTTAAATGCTCTGTTATTCATTCATCAATTCAAAGAAATTATAGAATCAAACCGGTTCATTACCAATTTCATTTATCCATTTTTACAGAGAAAAATGACAAAAAAGAGAGTATTGGCTTCTTTCCCATATCTTGCATCTATAGTACTTTTACCCTGGTGGGTCTCTCTATCATTTACTACATATTTTGAACTTTTGATTACTAATTGGTTAAATACCAACCAATCAGAAACTTTCTTAAATGAGATTAAAGAGAAGGACATCCTAAAGATATTTATAGAATTAGAGGAACTGTTCCTGTTGGACGAAATGATAAAGGAATACCCAGAAATACATATCGAAAAACTTCGTAGAGTAATACATAAGCAAACCATTCAATTGGTCAGAAAGCACAATGAATCTAATCTCCATATCCTTTTACATCTCTTGACAAATGTAATCTGTTTCGCGATTCTAACTGGTTATTTTCTTTTTGGTAATGAGAAACTTGTTGTTCTTAATTCTTGGGTTCAAGAATTTTTGTATAACTTAAGTGATACGATAAAGGCTTTTTCTATTCTTTTAATTACTGATTTATGGATTGGATTTCATTCGACCCATAGTTGGGAATTACTCATTGGTTCATTTTACAACGATTTTGGATTGGATCATAATGATCCAATTATATCTAGCCTTGTTTCCACTTTTCCAGTGATTTTAGATACAATTGTAAAATATTGGATCTTTCATTATTTGAATCATGTATCTCCTTCACTTGTAGTCATTTATCATTCCATGAATGAATGAAGAATAAGTTTCGTTTATACCCTGATATCGTGACGAATTCTTCAACCTTTATTTGATAAATCCAATCTTTGATATATTACTGGGATTTTTGCTATTTTTACTTGTTCAAGATATTCATCTTACCATTATATTACAACTAAACCCTTTCTAAACTATTTACAGTACAATGCAGATTTGTAGATAGGAAACGAGATTAACTCCCTATCTAATTCATTGTAGAAATGTCAGTATCCATAATTGGACATGCAAAATAGAAATCATTTTTATTGGGTAAAAGAACAGATAACGCGATCCTTTTCTGTATTGATCATGATATACTTAATCACTGTGGCATCGATTGCAAATGCATATCCCATTTTTGCACAGCAAGGTTATGAAAACCCGCGGGAAGCAACTGGGAGAATTGTGTGTGCCAATTGCCATTTAGCTAATAAACCCGTGGATATTGAAGTTCCACAAGCGGTGCTTCCTGATACTGTATTTGAAGCAGTTGTTCAGATTCCTTATGATATGCAATTGAAACAAGTTCTTGCTAATGGTAAAAAAGGGGGTTTGAATGTGGGTGCTGTTCTTATCTTACCCGAAGGATTTGAATTAGCTCCTCCCGATCGTATTTCTCCTGAGTTAAAAGAAAAGATAGGAAATCTTTCTTTTCAGAGTTATCGTCCCAATAAAAAAAATATTATTGTGATAGGTCCTGTTCCCGGTCAGAAATATAGTGAGATTGTCTTTCCGATTCTTTCCCCAGACCCTGCTACAAAGAAAGATATTCATTTTTTAAAATATCCAATATATGTAGGGGGGAATAGGGGAAGGGGACAGGTTTATCCTGATGGGAGCAAGAGTAATAATACAGTCTATAATGCTACCTCAACGGGTATAGTAAGCAAAATAGTGCGTAAAGAAAAAGGGGGATATGAAATCACAATAGTGGATGGATTGGATGAACGTCAAGTGGTTGATATTATACCTTCCGGTCCAGAACTTCTTGTTTCCGAGGGTGAATCCATTAAGCTTGATCAACCATTAACAAGTAATCCAAATGTAGGAGGATTTGGTCAAGGAGATGCTGAAATCGTGCTTCAAGATCCATTACGGGTCCAAGGCCTTTTATTATTCTTTGCATCTGTTATTTTGGCACAAGTTTTTTTGGTTCTCAAAAAGAAACAGTTTGAAAAGGTTCAGTTGTACGAATTGAATTTTTAGGTTTATAATCAAGTTAGTAATCAGTGCTGATTTATTGTCGATCGAAACAACTATGTATATGTATGATTAAGAAATTCTGTAAATCCGTTTTTATTAGAGTAGATCTAAAAATAAATGAGAAAATGAGATTATAAAATAAAATAATTGAAAATAATTGCAGAGAAAAAGAAGAGAAAAATTAAAGGAATTAATCCTTTTAGGAGAAATCTCGCCTAATCCTTTATTCGGCACAAAAAAAGGGGACTTTTTTTGTGCCTATTTTTCTTCTATTCATTTTATATTAAACAGGTAATCATATGGTCATTCTTTTTTTAGTTTGATCAGAATTTTTTTGTTTTACAATTACGAATTAAGAAGGAGTAATGGACAAATAAAGGTAAAATAGGATGAGTAGCATTTTTTTTGAACATTTTTGAACATTCGAGCAAAGATTCCGTTTTGTCGTTTCTCAACAAACGAGAATCTTTTGATTAGGTTAATTGGATAACTAATCCTTTTGTCAATTAGTAATTATTAATAGATAATAGATTCGCGTTTTTTCATAAGAGTAATAACTCCGTTCCGCGGGCCCAGGCTCTTTCCATTATAATTTGGTAATGGAAAAGGAGAGCAAAGACCCGCTAAATGATTACTTTTTAATGTTTATAATCTGGGCCATCTTACTACTATAAAGATGAGCCTAACCCAGAATATGAACCGTAAAAGAAAACACCTATTAAACCGATTACAAGAATACCAGTTACAGTACCTATCAGCCAAAGGGGAATCCTTCCAGTAGTATCGGCCATTTTCCCTACTTTCCTCCACATTTGATCGAGTAGTCATGCTAAAGACAAAAACAGTCATAAATAATTATTAGGATGGTATCTTTCCAAATGGGATAATAGAATTTCTACGATTTTTTTCTCTCAATTAAAAAAATAATTGGAAAATAAAACGGCAAGCACAAAAATGAGTAATAAACCCCAGTATAGACTGGTACGATTCAATTCCACATTTTGTTCATTCGGATTGGATTGTGTCATAGCTCTATAATTCTATAATTGGAATTAGGTTTATCGTTGGATGAACTGCATTGCTGATATTGACCCCAAAAAAGAAACGGTAGGTACAGCTAATCCGTGAACAGCTAGCCATCGTACTGTAAAAATTGGATAGGTTCGATCTATGGTCATTCAAGGCCTCCTAAAAAGATCTGCTAAATTCATCGAGTTGTTCCAAAGAATCAAAACGGCCAGTTATTAATGGAATTCCTTGTCGACTTTCCGTGAAATATTCATTTGGCCGAGGACTTCCAAACACGTCGTAAGCTAAACCTGTACTGACGAATAACCAACCCGCAATGAATAGGGAAGGTATAGTAATACTGTGAATAACCCAATAGCGAATACTAGTAATAATATCAGCAAAAGAACGTTCTCCCGTGCTTCCAGACATGCTGAGCTCCACTAATTTTTTTACATTCGAAGAGAGGAATTGATTCAGTTAAAGATGGGATCAGTAAATAGAAAATTTACTAATATTTACTCTTTGTGAGATCGTCCATTTTGTACCAAAGGTGTTTGTGAGTATACCGAATTAGTATAACTATCCTTCCTCTGGCACAGCAACGCATTTTTAACCGGTACCATACCAATATGTTGCACAATTCTTTTTTTTGCTCTTTTGTTATGGCTAAACTCAGTAGATCGATAGGAAGATAAATAAGGATTTCCTTGATTGGTTTGAAAATACTTCTTTCATTCCATTTGAATATATTGTTAAAAAAGAAAAAAATAAATCCTTTATCATTAGGGGTTTTGCATAAATCCTAAAAAAAGAATTAGATTTCATTAGTTTATTAGATATAATTGGAAATCTATGTATTTCTCTTTGATTAAATGCATTTTCAGTTAACGAATGAAGTAATTCAATTGCCTAATTACTTAATTTCCTAGTATACTGAATACAATACAATAAGTTTAAATAATTTATCAGATCATTTGTTCCAAGAAATGGACTAAATGGCTTCCATAAAGATGAAGTTGATTCTAAATTATTTTACTTTTACAATTGATTTTGTAAATTTGTTTTTGATTTTGAATTGTGTACAAGATTGGTTAATGTAACAGCCAATGAATCCTTTTCGTCTATGGTATTCTATTTTTTTATGGAAGCCCATATAGGAATCAATAGGAATCCTTTATCTTTCATTTGAAATAAACTAATGAAATTACTGGAATGGGTTTTTCTTAATATTCACGCAAACAAGGAAAGAAACTTTCGCTTAGGTAAGTGTTTTATTAACATATGTAATAACAATTTATCCCCTGTCATTTTCATGCTTACTATAACTAGTTATTTTGGGTTTCTACTAGCTGCTTTAACTATAACCTTAACTCTCTTTATTGGTTTAAACAAGATACGATTTCTTTGAAATCGAAATGAATGGAATGAATAATTCCAAACAATTTTTCTATAGAATTCTATTTGAACTTTTCTGAGTTATTGAAATTAACCAATAATTCATATTAATATGTAGGTATAAATAGATTTTACCCTTTTTACCCTTGGGACAAACCAAAATGATTGAAGTTTTTCTATTTGGAATCGTATTAGGCCTTATTCCTATTACTTTAGCAGGATTATTTGTTACTGCCTATTTACAATACAAACGTGGTGATCAGTTGGATCTTTAGTTGAGTAATATTGATTTTGTTGGATTGACTTATTCTCCGTAGTAAGTCCAATTATGGTTGCAATTCTACTATTTTTAGTAAGTTCTTTGTTATTTTTGATTCGATATAAAATAGACGGAATCACGCTCTGTAGGATTTGAACCTACGACATCGGGTTTTGGAGACCCGCGTTCTACCAAACTGAACTAAGAGCGCTTGCAAAATAAATGACTCCGACTGTATTTCACGTAGAGTATCAAAAAAAGAAAAGAGAATCTTCCATGGAAATGGATCATAATGACTTCCTTGTTACTCCTCATAAGAGTAAGTAGCAATAGGTAGGGATGACAGGATTTGAACCCGTGACATTTTGTACCCAAAACAAACGCGCTACCAAGCTGCGCTACATCCCTTTTAATCCATTTTGTACAGTGGCATTATACAAAATCCTTTGACTGTTTTCTAGATCGTTCTTTTTTGATTAATTATTTTTATTTATATACAATATATAAATAATCTTTTTGCGGTTTGACCCAATTAAAGAAGGGAGTTATATACATCCAAAATCCAATCTAGTATTGAAAAGTAAAAGAGAAATTATTGTCTATTGGATTGAGTATCTTTTCTATTTTCAGGGAGAAGAGTTCCTAGGAATTTAGTGTTTCATTTACATATAGATTTTATTGAATAATTCCAAGTACAAATAAAAAAAGGATCTTGAACTATAACAACTGACCATATATGTATTTGAATTTGAATAAAGAAAGGAGGATTTTCAATGCGAGATATAAAAACATATCTTTCCGTAGCACCCGTGCTAAGTACTCTATGGTTTGGGGCCTTGGCAGGCCTATTGATAGAAATTAATCGTTTATTCCCAGATGCCTTATTTTTTCCCTTTTTTTCATTCTAGTTTAAAATGAAACTAAACTAATTGATAGTTAAAAAATTTAGTTAGAACAAATTGTATTACTTAATTATTTATCCATTTTTTATGATGCAATGGAAACCCCAATTCATTGCAAATGACTTTTGATAATTTCATTTAGTATATTCTTTTTTTTATTTTTATTGTTTGAGTGGATTAGCTAATTGTGATTGATTTCATTTTACTATTTTTTTTTTCAAAATGCATATTTTATTAATTAGATAATGACTTTATATATTATATAAAAAATGAAAGTAAACTATATTTATATATGCGGTTAGTAATTTGAATTATGATTTTTCTATTGAATTTAAATCAAAATGGAAGAGTTACGGCAAATAAGTCAAAAGTTTAAAGGAGGTTTATGGCCAAGGGGAAGGGTGTTAGAGTCCGAGTTATGTTGGAATGTACTAGTTGTGCTCAAAAAGATTTCAATCTCAAAAAGGCATCGCCGGGTATTTCTCGATATATTACTCAAAAGAATCGCCACAAAACACCTAGTCGATTAGAATTGAAAAAATTCTGTCGTTATTGTAACAAGCATACAATTCATGGAGAAATCAAGAAATAGATCAATGTAAATGCCGAGCATCATGTATTCGGTGATTCGAAAAAGAACAGAACTAATACTAATATATTAACTAAAGGGTAAGCACTAATAAATTAATAAAATCAATTTATAAAATGAATAATTAATAAAAAATACAAATAAAAAAAGAGAGCCTATTTCAGTTGGATCTGAAATGATAATAAAATTAAGGTAAGTAAGATATTTTAAGAGATAAGGAATAACCTATGGATAAATACAAGCAACCTTTTCGTAAATACAAAAGATCTTTGCGTAGGCGTTTACCCCCCATTGGAGCAGGGGATCAAATCGATTATAGAAACATGAGTTTAATTAGTCGATTTATTAGTGAACAAGGAAAAATATTATCTCGACGAATAAATAAATTAACCTTGAAACAACAACGATTAATTACTATTGCTATCAAGCAAGCTCGTATCTTATCCTTATTACCTTTCATTAATAATGATAAACAATTTGAGAGAGTTGAGTCGACTTCAAGAATTACTAGTTCTCGAACCAGAAAGAAATAGGTAATTCTCCAATTCCAATTGCCTAAAGATTTGAATTATTCCGATTAGAATTACATTTCACTGTTTATTTTTTTAAAAAAAATGTTCGTTCATTTATACTAAATACTAATACTAATTATATTAATAGTAATTATAATTACATTAATCGGAATTTGTTTTTATTCGATTCTTTCTATTTCCCGGAGTTCCGTCTCCGGGGAATTCCGTTTCAATCATTCCTGTCTGTAGATTAGACTTGACAATCTAATCTCTTATTGGATGATCTTATTTGAAATCATGTAAAGACAATTCTTATTGGATATAGCAATTTGCGCAAGTATTTTTCGATTAATAATCAATTGCTTTTTATACAGATTGTTTATAAACCTACTATAACTATGGAATACCCTATTTTCACGAATTGCTGCATTTATCCGAGTAATCCATAAACGGCGAAAATCTCTCTTTTGCCTACCTCTATCTCTATGAGATGAAACCAAAGCTCTCATTTTCTGTTGAGTAATTGTTCGAGTCAGTCTTGAATGAGCCCCTCTAAAAGTTGATGCAAATAAACGAATTTTTGTTCGACGTCTCCGAGCTGTATATCCTCGTTTAACTCTGGTCATTGAAGAAGATTTAACCTTAATGAATAACTAATTGACTCTTCTTTTTTCAGTTATTCTTTTTTTCTTACCCATTAATAACAAAACGGATTTTTCCAATGTATAAAATAATAATTCCAATGGCTTTTCTGTTGCTACTATAACTTTCCCAACCACATTTCTTTTTGATTCCACTTATTTAAGTTCAGTTATTGATTATTTCATATGGAAATACAAAAGGAGAATGGAATGGTACTAAAAAAATGGCGGGTTCCTTCGTTTTTATGGCTACCTATTAAACGGTAAGGTCCTCTCTATACACCGGAGCTCCGCTTTTACAATTTCGTTAAATGGTATTGTGAACTTGCATAGTTCACAGGATTTTGCTCTACCTATTTATTATACAGTAATCAATCTTTTCACAATAAATAAGAGTTTTTGTACAGTGACGGCATTTTTTTAGGAAAGTTGGCTAGGTAGCTGACCCTCTAAATCCGTTCTTGTAAGAAAGCCCTTTCACTCTTTCTTAGTACTAGTTAATCCGCTTAATGGATAACTATTTGCTACCAATGGTAATTATTGCACTAGTATAAACCATAAATTCAATATATCATATAATCCATTCCATATGTATACCATAGAGATCTTTGATCCTACGGATTATCCTATTAGTACTTTGTATCTTATTTATATTTGTAAATGTAAAAAGATCTTTTATTTCTTCGAACTTATAATCTTATCTGAACGAGTCGCCCATACACCCTAGTACATGTTCCTCTACGCTGAGGACATCCTTTAAGAGCAGGAGATTTTGTAACATTTCTTATTGGCTGTCTTGCGTTTCTAATAAGCTGTTTAATAGTTGGCATATCTGATGTATATATAATAAAATGGATTGGTTTAGATCGATCTTAACCTGATCTTTAGGGATTCCATCGTAAATTAAATAAAAATGGGATTATGGTTTGAAATCGATTTATACTTCATTATTTTCATCTGCTATAAGATCGACAATTCCGTGAGCTTGGGCTTCTGTTGCTGACATAAAAATATCCCTTTCCATGTCTTCGGATATTAACCATAAGGGTTTGCCCGTTCTTTGTACATAAATCTTTGTAAGGGTTTCACGAAGTTTTAGTAGTTCTTCCGCTTCCAAGAAAAAATCGCCTGTTTGTGCTTCATAAAATGAACTAGCAGGTTGGTGAATCATAACCCTAATTAATTTAGAGAATAGCATGAACGGTTCTTTGGTAAAAAAAAATAATCACAAAATCCAAAGAAAGTAAACCAATGAAATTCAATTAAACAACCGTACGTGCATCTTTCGTTCATTGCATACGGCTATGCAATGGAATTGATTTGTATCTCTTATTTTATTCTTAATATGAAAAAACCCATTTGATCCAAATTTGTAAATGATCCACTTACCACCCTTTTTTTCATAAATATAAATAATCTAATAAAAATACTATGAGGGTTCAATTACTATATAGATCTATATATCTTTTATCTTGTCTTCTATTTAGCAATCCCAAAGTGTCTTTATGATATAATCCAATCCAATCCAATAAAGAAAAAGAGGAATCCTTTGTTTTATCAAAAATAAGGATTCTTTGGATGTGAAAAAAAGAAAAAGACATTTTTGTGACGCTAGAATTTCCGACATAACGGATTAAACAAAAAATACTCCTTTTTCACACTACTGGTTCGATATAACATTGTATTTTAGAAAAGAACAATAATGTGTAGTGTTTTTGTTTTATTTTGTTCATATCGAACTCGGATTGCCATGCTATTATTACTTATTCTTCTATTTATAATCAATGTGGCGAAGGCATAGTTTTCTTTTTTCTTTTACTATTTAAAATAAAAACTCATTGACGCCAAGCGTGAGGAAATGCTAGACGTTTGGTAATTTCTCCTCCAACTAGAACGAAAGATCCCATTGACGCGGCTAATCCTATGCATATTGTATGTACATCAGGTGGCACAAATTGCATAGTATCATAAACGGCTATCCCAGGTATTACCCATCCGCCGGGGGAGTTTATAAACAAATAAAGGTCTTTGGTTTCATCTTCTAAACTGAGATATACCATGAGACCTACAAGTTGATTAGAAATCTCGTTATCGACTTCTTGTCCTAAAAAAAGTAATCTTTCTCGATAAAGTCGGTTGATTAGGAAAAATTGTATCCTTTGCGAGAACCCTACATGCACTTTTTAATGCATAAAGTTCAACAAAATGGCGAAAAAAGAATCAATGTGTTGATTCTAGTTTGATTTCTTTTTTCCATAACGCTAACGCAACAGTCATGCAATTTTTCTAGCATATAGCATTCAATAATCCAATTAGAGACGTTTTTGACTCTTTGAACTATAAAAAAAGAATTTACTGAACTTATTCCATTAACGTTTCATTGATGCATTGTTTCATCGAAATGAAAATCCCGATGGTATTTTCTTGTTTCTGCATTGGTCCCTTTCTTTTTTTAGGTTTACAGTCTACTTCGGGAAAATGAAAATATCTGTTAAAGTGGGATTTGCACATATAGGGAAAATCCTCTGAGTACCATCTTTTTGTTTTCATTTATCTTTTGTTTTTTCATTTATTTCCTTTACCGATCCAATTAGTTGATATATTCAAAATATTATTTATTCTATTGGTAGGCAAGTTTTGATCATTACTATACTATAGTAAGTATAATCATTTTTGATGATACAAGTGGTAATCGGACATATAACATATATTATCCTTTTTTTACAAATCTGGTATCTTCTAAACGAAGCCTGGATACTTTATCAATCCAAGGAAACCATCAATTGGAATTGGTATAAATTCAAAACAGGGATCCCCATATAAATGGATTTAATTGCACTTCACGCTCATAAAGATGGATTCAATACAATATTTCTTCGGTGAAATCGAAGATATCTCTATTGAGAGAGAAAACGGGTAAATCCCATAAGACCCAATATGCCTGACAAGTCGCATTATATGTCAACCCAAGCTGCATCTTCCTCTCCAGGACTCCGAAAAGGTACTTTTGGAACACCAATGGGCATAAAATGAAATGAAAGAAAAAAATAAATAATATACTTTACTTTAATATGGAAACGTAATAATTAATTAACAAATTGTCAAATGTGACATTGTAAAAATAATAAGGATAAAGGGGTATTTATTGTCTTTATTCTTTTTTCTTTATTTGATTGTTGTTCTTGTATCCTATTTGTTTGATACAGAGATTGAGAAGTTTATAAATAAACTGAATCACAAATAGAACAAAAAGGGTCACAAACGTTTTATGCAAAGGATTTCCCATTGCATATTGAGACTGATCGGGTATAAAATAAATCTGCTTATGTTTGTTCTTATGAATCCAATTGTTCCATTAATTAACTCTTTTTTATATAGAATTCACGATAAGAGTTAGTTATTTAGTATATAACTATAGGATTTACAATGTGATAAAATCAATTGATGTCTATTTATAGGGGTATTTCCATGGGGTTGCCTTGGTATCGTGTTCATACTGTTGTATTGAATGATCCCGGTCGATTGATTGCTGTTCATATAATGCATACAGCTTTAGTTTCAGGTTGGGCTGGTTCGATGGCTTTATATGAATTAGCGGTTTTTGATCCTTCTGACCCCATTCTTGATCCAATGTGGAGACAGGGTATGTTTGTTATACCCTTCATGACTCGTTTAGGAATAACCAATTCTTGGGGTGGGTGGAGTATCTCAGGAGGAACTATAACAAATCCTGGTATTTGGAGTTATGAAGGCGTTGCAGCGGCACATATTGTTTTTTCGGGCTTGTGCTTCTTGGCAGCTATTTGGCATTGGGTTTATTGGGACCTAGACATATTTTCTGACGAACGGACGGGAAAACCTGTTTTGGATTTGCCAAAGATCTTTGGAATTCATTTATTTCTTTCAGGATTAGCTTGCTTTGGTTTTGGTGCATTTCATGTAACAGGTTTATATGGTCCGGGAATATGGGTATCTGATCCTTATGGGCTGACTGGAAAAGTACAAGCCGTAAATCCATCATGGGGGGCAGAAGGCTTTGATCCCTTCGTTTCAGGAGGAATAGCCTCTCATCATATCGCAGCGGGCACATTGGGTATATTAGCGGGTCTATTCCATCTTAGTGTCCGCCCTCCTCAACGTTTATACAAGGGATTACGCATGGGCAATATTGAAACTGTGCTTTCCAGTAGTATCGCTGCTGTTTTTTTTGCAGCTTTCGTTGTTGCTGGAACTATGTGGTACGGTTCAGCAACGACTCCAATTGAATTATTTGGTCCTACTCGTTATCAGTGGGATCAGGGATACTTTCAACAAGAAATATATCGAAGAGTTAGTAGTGAATTAGCTGAAAATCGTAGTTTATCGGAAGCTTGGTCTAAAATTCCTGAAAAATTAGCTTTTTATGATTATATTGGTAATAATCCAGCTAAGGGAGGGTTATTCCGGGCAGGTTCGATGGATAATGGTGATGGAATAGCCGTTGGATGGTTAGGTCACCCCGTTTTTAGAGATAAGGAAGGTCGTGAACTTTTTGTGCGCCGTATGCCTACTTTTTTTGAAACATTTCCAGTAGTTTTGGTAGATAAAGATGGAATTGTGAGAGCCGATGTACCTTTTAGAAGAGCAGAATCCAAATATAGCGTTGAACAAGTGGGTGTAACAGTTGAGTTCTATGGGGGTGAACTTAATGGAATAAGTTATTCTGATCCCGCTACTGTGAAAAAATATGCTCGACGCGCACAATTGGGGGAAATTTTTGAATTGGATCGAGCTACTTTAAAATCGGACGGTGTTTTTAGAAGCAGTCCAAGGGGTTGGTTCACTTTTGGACATGCTACGTTTGCTTTGCTCTTCTTTTTTGGACATATTTGGCATGGAGCTAGAACCTTGTTTCGAGATGTTTTTGCTGGTATTGATCCAGATTTGGATGCTCAAGTGGAATTTGGAACATTCCAAAAGGTTGGAGATCCAACTACAAGGAAACAAGCAGTATGATAGATTTTTTGGTTGTTTTTTGATCTATTTCATATGTAACATTTTTTTATTTTTCTTTATATTTATTTTTTCATCCTGAAAATAATCATTTTTCAAAACTATTGATTATTTCAATAACCGCCTTTTCTTTGACTCTTTTTATTTACTTCTAATATATATTCTATTGTCCTATGAATGAATAGGTGTGGAAGCTATAATTGTAAACCACGATGGAATCTATGGAAGCATTGGTTTATACATTCCTTTTGGTATCTACTTTAGGGATAATCTTTTTCGCTATCTTCTTTCGAGAACCGCCTAAGGTTCCGACTAAAAAAATGAAATAATTGTTCAAATCAAAGTAATGAAATTGAAGTAAGGGGTCTTCCACTCCAATGTGATGTGGTAGACCCCTTACTTCAATTAGTCTCCGTGTTCTTCGAAAGGATCTCTTAATTGTTGAGAGGGTTGCCCAAAAGCAGTATATAAAGCGTACCCAGTAAAACTTACAAGTAAACCAGATATGAAAATGGCGACTAAAGTGGCTGTTTCCATTTTTTTTTAATATTAAGAATTTTTTTCAAGTAAAAATTGTAATGGATTCACAATGAGACCGTTTATTTACAACTACAACAGAATAGCATACAAAGTCAACAGAGCTCAATCAATCATTAAATAAAATTTATGGCTACACAAACTATTGAGGATAGTTCTCGATCTAGGGCAAAAACAACTTCTGCAGGTAGTTTATTGAAACCCCTGAATTCGGAATATGGTAAAGTAGCTCCCGGTTGGGGGACTACACCACTTATGGGAGTCGCAATGGGTCTATTTGCAGTATTCCTATCCATTATTTTGGAAATTTATAATTCTTCTGTTTTACTAGATGGACTTTCCACGAATTAAGTTTTAAAAATTCCAAACTCTGAAGTCATAAGACATAAGATAACTTTACATAAAATAAAAGCTATTTTACTTATCATTTTGATTCTTAGACATTGTGGTAGTTCGACTGTGAAATTTCTTATTTTTAGTTTCGGAATATGAGTGTGTGACTTGGCATAATTGATCCTATTGATAATATATAGAACGGACCTATTATCCTTATCAAGATAATTCTACTTTGTCGGATATTTTATTTACTTGAACTTTAATATCTGGAACACAAAATCTATCCAATAGATCCATAAAAGAATTATATGAACTATGATTTATATCTCTGATTTAGACCTCGCAACCGAACTCGAAAGAAAAAGAAAGGTATTTACTTTACAAATAGAACGAATTTTATTCATTCATTTCAATTGATTGTTACTATTGTTACAGAATGGCAATTCTTTTATAGATCTCGTTGAGTTTGAGTTCTTTCTTCTATTCATTTTATAAGTTATCATGAAGGGGTTCTTACTCAGAGAACTCGTGAGTTTAGCTTGGAATAAATTATCGGGGTGCTAATATGAATCTGAGGTTTAAATTTCAATTGATTCATAGGAATTCAACAAGATAATTCCTATCATTCCTATCAGTAGTAAAAAAACAAGAAATAAGTTGTCAAAATATTTTTTTATTTCTATTAAAAAGGAATATTCAATAGGTAAGGAAGAGAATATTCAAGAGGTCTGTAATAATAGGAAAGGAAAGACAGATAAGCCTACTTGATCTTTTTTGGCATTATCCTCACAAAGAAAAAATTCCGGATTTTGTTATTGCATCTCTGCAACGGCAGGTGGATTCTCTGAATTATACAGTTTTGAAATTCGTCTTTATGCCGGATAGATTCGTTGAAATCGGAATTTGTGTGTTGTTGTTTGAGCCGTATGAGATGAAATTCTCATATACGGTTCTCAGAGGGGGATTCCCTTTTGGGTAACCTATCTCAATAAAGTATATGATTGGTTTGAAGAACGTCTCGAGATTCAAGCAATTGCAGATGATATAACTAGTAAATATGTTCCTCCTCATGTAAACATTTTTTATTGTTTAGGAGGAATCACACTTACTTGTTTTCTAGTCCAAGTTGCTACTGGTTTTGCTATGACTTTTTATTATCGTCCAACCGTTACGGAGGCTTTTTCTTCTGTTCAATACATAATGACTGAGGCCAACTTTGGTTGGTTAATTCGATCTGTTCATCGATGGTCAGCAAGTATGATGGTTCTAATGATGATTCTGCACGTATTTCGTGTGTATCTTACGGGCGGATTTAAAAAACCTCGTGAATTAACTTGGGTCACTGGTGTGGTTTTGGCTGTATTGACTGCATCTTTTGGTGTAACTGGTTATTCTTTACCTTGGGATCAAATTGGTTATTGGGCAGTAAAAATTGTAACAGGTGTACCTGAAGCTATTCCTGTAATAGGATCACCTTTAGTAGAATTATTGCGCGGAAGTGCTAGTGTGGGTCAATCCACTTTGACTCGTTTTTACAGTTTACACACTTTTGTGTTGCCTCTTCTTACTGCTGTATTTATGTTAATGCACTTTCTAATGATACGTAAGCAAGGTATTTCTGGTCCTTTATAGAAAATACAGATCGTCAAGATTGAAATATTCCAATTGCTTATAGTAGATATTTTGAATTATTTCATATTGGGAAGGACAATAGTATTTCATTGCTACAAATATAGATTATTTATTTTAAAATAAGACATGTTTTTTGGATACTTTTCTTCAACTCTCCAATATTATTCTACTTTTGATTTAAAATGAATAGTTGAAGTGAATTTTAAGAAAATAAGGACGGATTATGGGAGTGTGTGACTTGAACTATCTATTTTGCTATGTAGATATATTATTTTATCTGCTACATTGGAATTGACAACCAAATGTGTCTCTGCATCCAATCCAATCAATATGTATGTCCCCTGTGACATAGGGTAGGCCGGTTATCTTGCGGAGAATCTTTTCTATGATTCTGTCAAAATAGCTTTATTTTTATTTCTATATAGGCTCCGTCAAATCCGTAAACCGTAGAATAGTAATAGAAAAATCATACTACATCACTTATTTTATTCTTGAATTCTTTACTTAGATTACTATTTTATTTTTAAGATATTATATTCTTATTCTTATATATCGTATAGGTTTTGATCGCTTTAGTTGGAAGATGCATTCATTTCCTTTGCATTGATTATAATCTATTTTATTATCGGAGTAAAAGATAGGATCTAAGGAAAAGCATAGATCAAATTGGTTAGTAACAAGAAAATATTTTGGTTTGGACATAATTCAAGTAATAGAATAGAGATTGGGACGATAAAAAACAATCCAGATAAATGAGACAATCCAAAAAGCAATTGATCATGATCAAATCATTTAAGCCCGCTTGGATATTGAGCATTTACTTATAGAATCGAAAAATTTCTACTTAGGAAGGGAAAATGCAATTAGAGAAATTTTTGCTTACCTAGAAGAATTATAAATATTGTTACATTGTTTTATTATCTTTTATCTATTTTGCATAGTTCAAGTTTTTCTGTGATTGATTTTATTATTGCTCGAGCCGGATGATAACAAATGATCATGTCCGGTTCCTTTGGGGGATGAATTATTATGAATTCGCCTATCCAAATAACAAAAAAACCTGATTTAAATGATCCTGTATTAAGATCCAAATTGGCTAAAGGGATGGGTCATAATTATTATGGGGAACCCGCGTGGCCTAATGATCTTTTGTATATTTTTCCAGTAGTTATTTTAGGTACTATTGCATGCAACGTAGGTTTAGCGGTTCTAGAACCATCCATGATTGGTGAACCTGCAGATCCTTTTGCAACGCCTTTGGAGATATTACCTGAATGGTACTTCTTTCCCGTATTTCAAATACTTCGCACAGTACCCAATAAATTATTGGGTGTTCTTTTAATGGTTTCAGTACCAACTGGGTTATTGACAGTACCTTTTTTGGAGAATGTGAATAAATTTCAAAATCCATTTCGTCGACCAGTAGCCACAACGGTTTTTTTGATCGGTACTATAGTAGCTCTTTGGTTAGGTATTGGAGCAACTTTACCTATTGATAAATCTTTAACCTTAGGACTTTTTTAGTTTTTTTGCAAATGAATTGAATCATAAAATACCATGGTGTAGGTATCTAAAGAAATAGTTACTTTACAGTAAAGCTTCTCTAGATACTACAAATTGTCATTTTATTATATAATAATCATTTTATTATAATCTATTCCACATACTTTATATATTGATATTGTGCAATAAATAAAACCCCATATTTTTTGTATTTTCTTTAATTCTTTTTTCCTATTCCAATTTGCATTAGTAATTAGAAAATGTTAAAAAAAGGACAGTAACCAATTTAAAATGAAAAAGTATTCTTAGGTAAATTCATTTAAAAAAGTTTATTTATAGCTTCCAATATTTGTTTTTCATCTTCCATGCAAAAAGATTCGATTTTCATAAGCTCTTCTGGATTATTATTCAAAAGGTCAAATAATGTATGTATATTGGACCTTTTAAGTAAATTATACGTCTTGGAAGGCAATTCTAATTGGTCAATAAAAATACAATTAAAAGGAATTCCCTTTTTGTTTTTCTTTAAATCAGTGAATCCTTTTTTAAATGTGACAAACGGTGAAGTAAATCTATTGTTCTTTTCTTCCATATTTATGTCATCTTCCTCCACATGGAGAAAAGGAATAAATAAATCAATCAAATTACGCGAAGCCTCATAAAGTGCTTCCTTAGGAGTTAAACTCCCATTGGTCCATATTTCTATAAAAAGAACTTCTTTTTTTTCGTTTCCATAAGAATGAATACTATAATTAACATTTCGAACTGGCATGTATACAGCATCTATCGGATAACCTTTATCTTGATAGTTTTTTTTGGATTCCCTATGATATCCACGATCTTTCTTTATTTTTAATCCAATACACAAATCAATTGGTTCCGTTAGGTTAGCTATATATTGCGTCGTGTCAACCATTTGCACGGAAGAAGGTAAGATGATATCTTGAGCAGTTACGCATCTAGGACCTCTGACACAAATGGATGCATCACTAACTCCATAAAGATTGCTTTTTAATACAATTTCTTTCAAATTAAGTAAGATCTCATGTACTGATTCTTCAATACCTGTTATTGTAGAATATTGATGTGGTAATTCCTCAGATTTTGCACGTATGATGCATGTCCCTTCTATCTCTCCAAGTAAAGCCCGTCGCATGGCAATACCTATGGTATCAGCTTGACCTTTCCTAAGTGGGGACAAAAAGAAACGACCATAATAAAGACGTTTACTGTCTATTCTTGATTCAACACACTTCCACTGTATTGTTTGAGTGGGTCCTGTTACTTCCTTTCGAACCATACTCATTTTTTTATCATGTAATTATTTATTTCTCTTGAAATTATTTTCATTCAAATTTCTACACACGTCTTTTTTTAGGAGGTCGACATCCATTATGTGGCATAGGTGTTACATCACGTACATAACTTAAGAGAATACCACTTCTACGAATGGCTCGCAATGCTGCATCTCTTCCAAGACCGGGACCTTTTATCATAACTTCTGCTCGTTGCATACCCTGATCTACAACGGTACGAATAGCATTTACTACTGCCGCTTGAGCTGCATAAGGTGTTCCCCTTCTTGTGCCTTTAAAGCCAGAAGTACCAGAGGAAGCCCAAGAAACCACCCGACCCCGTATATCCGTAACCGTTATAATAGTATTGTTGAAACTTGCTTGAACATGAATAATTCCTTTTGGTATTCTACGTCCATTCTTACGGAAATCTATACGCCCATTTCTACGTGAATTATTTTTTTGCATGATTTTTTTTATCATATTTTAGCATCTTATAAAAGAAATCTGATTAAGAAATATATTTGATACATAAAGAGAAGATATGGAGATATACATTTCTTGGGAAAATCCATTTTGCATTCTGTACTTTATTTTTTGATTTCTTTTGATTTACCTATTCAAAGGTAAGGTTCTTTTTTTGAAAGACTATCCTTGTCTTTGTTTGTGCTTTGGATTAGAACAAATTACTATAATTCGTCCACGTCTACGGATTAGTCGACATTTTTCACAAATTTTACGAACAGAAGCTCTTATTTTCATATGTATTGTATTATAATATTATTTTTAACCCATTTTTTAAAAAAATCAGTTTATTTCATTTTTTTTACTTTCATTTTGAAATCGAGAGTGTTATTTTCACTTCAAGTAAAGAATCTAATCATTCACATCTTTGGTGCGAAGTCTATAAATGATGCGTCCCCTAGTTGAATCATAACGACTTAGTTCAATTTTTACTTTATCCCCTGGTAGTATTCGTATAAAGCTGCGTCGGATCCTTCCTGAAACGTATCCTAAAATCAGATCTTTATTATCTAAAAGGACTCGGAACATACCATTGGGAAGTGATTCAGTAATTAAACCCTCATGAATTAATTTTTGTTCTTTCATTCCTTTTATTTGAAGTATCAATTAAATGGAGGAAGCGCTATATCTTTTTTTTTCATTTTGACTCTTAAAAACTCGAGATAAAATGAAGAGAAGACGAAGGTATTGGAAGAAAAAAATTACCATATATAACATATAATTTCTCCCCCAATTCGCTGCAGTCGAGCTTCTCGATCTGTCATTATACCACGAGAAGTTGAAAGAATGACAATTCCTATTCCACTTAGAATCTTAGGAATTCTTTGAGAGTTGGAATAAATTCTTAAGCCGGGTCGGCTGATACGCTTTAATACAGTTCTAGCTTTATATATTTCTTTTTGAGTCTTTCTATATGGTAAAGTTAAAACAAAGAAGGATTTATTATTTTTCTCATGTTTACGAATATTTTCAATAAAGCCTTCTCGTAGAAGTATTTCTGAAATGTTTTTAGTAAGATTTGTCGATGCTACTTGAACTGTTCTTTTTTGATTCATGTCAGCATTTCTTATAGAAGTTATTAGATTAGCAATAGTGTCCTTACCCATAAAAAAACTATGTATTTCTCCCAATTTATATGTAATCAACATGCTCTCGTTTTTGTTTATTCTAAAGTAGATATCCGTGAGATTCAAATTGACTCATTTTTTTAATCGATTTATTTTTTTTAACTAATTTGTAGTCGTTTTTTAAGGTAACAATTTGTTATAATACTTCAGGAGCTAACGAAACTATTTTAGTAAAGTTTAACTGCCTTAATTCTCGAGGGATCGCTCCAAAAATTCGGGTTCCTTTTGGATTTCCCTCTTGATCAATGACAACGGCTGCATTGTCAGTATAACATATTATCATACCGTTTTCTCGTTTGAGTTCTTTACATGTACGTACGATTACGGCTCTAATAACTTCGGATCTTTCTAGAGGCATATTAGGAACTGCTTCTTTAATTACAGCAACAATAACATTACCAATATGCGCATATTGCTGATTACCAACTCCTATGATTCGAATACACATCAATTTTCGAGCTCCACTGTTATCTGCTACATTCAAAATTGTCTGAGGTTTAATCATATCGTTTTTTTGATACAAAAGGATGAAATAAGAAAGAAATATTAATATTTTCTGTCCAGAAATGGGTCAATCATTCATACTAAATATTTTTTTATATATCCTTATACTGAAATAATAAATTGAGTTCGTATAGGCATTTTGCGTGCCGCTATTGAAATAGCTGCTTTAGCTACGGTTTCGGATACTCCACTCATTTCATAAAGTATTCGACCTGGTTTAACAACGAATACCCAATATTCGGGAGAGCCCTTTCCCGAACCCATACGCGTTTCTGCCGGTCTTACTGTAACAGATTTATCGGGAAAAATACGTACCCATATTTTTCCCCCGCGGCGTGCATATCTTGTCATTGCTCTGCGTCCTGCTTCTATTTGTCTAGCTGTGATCCAAGCTGGTTCAAGTGCTTGAAGAGCATATTTGCCGAACGATATTTTATTGCCTCGACAAGATATTCCTTTCATTCTTCCTCGATGTTGTTTACGAAATCTGGTTCTTTTCGGGTTATAGTCGATGTCATTCCATCTCTATTCCAGAACTGGACATGATAATTTCTTCTCATCCAGCTCCTCGCAAATAAAAAGAAAGGGTATAAAAAAATGAGATTTTCTATTATAAATAGAATTTGATTTGATAAATATCAAAATATTTATATTAAATATTTATATTAATTTGAAGGAACCCTTTTTTATTTCTATGTAAATAATAAATTAGACTTATGTCACAACACAAGCCAATCCTTTTTTGATTTTGCGGGCGAATATTGACGCTTTACTGTTATACCCTACAGGGATATATTAATTTAAATTCTTTCTTGGGGTTTTTCGCCATCCCACCTATGGGTATTTTCTGATATTCCATATTGTTTAGTTTTTAATGGAATTTGATTTGATACAGTCATAGGTTATTTCGTTCCTATAGCTTTGCCTTTTAAATGGTTAGGTTTGACTTCTGCAATGAAGCTTTAAACAATATTTGTATTAGTCAATTTATTTAGTTTTATTAACTCGAAGCTCTTTATTCTGTATTTCTTTTCTTATTATGCTATTACTATTATTAGCTATTAGCAAACGAATATGAATAATTTTCATGCTTTATCACATTGCTTTTTATGACATGAGTCATGGACCATCCATCCATATTGGAATGATATATCTTTTTTCTTATTCTTTTTTCTTCCTTTCTATCATCCTACCATTTATCCACATCCCTTTATTTTTTAACATGTAATTGGATTTATTTAACAAAGTTTACAGTTGCTATAACCATATAATTGATTCATTTACTCATTCCTATAATCACTTTTCCTTGGGATCTCGATAATAAAAAAAGCAATAAGCTTATTTTTGTTAAGTTTAGAAGTAGTATTTAGTAAAGTTTTTTACTCTTACTATTAAATTCTAAAGAAAAAATGAACGAATCGCACACTAAGCATAGCAATTATATATAAAAATAAAAAATAGAGTTTTGATTAAACCTTATAGAATTAAATGGAAATTTGTTATTGCCTAATGGAATTATAATTATTAACTTTTTTTGGAAAAAAGAAAAAGAAAAAGAGAATTCTCTCTTTATTTTTCTTCGTTTAAAAATATCCAAATTTTTATACCTAATACTCCATAGATAGTACGAATTGTTGACAAATAATAATCTATTTTAGCACGAATTGTTTGTAGAGGAACCCTGCCTTCTCTCATCCATTCAACACGTGCAATTTCTTTTCCGTCGATACGACCTGCAATTTGTACTTGAATTCCTTTTGTATCTGTTTGTTCTGTTAATTCAATAGCTTTTTTCAGTGCCTTTCGAAAAGAAACTCGATTCTTTAATTGTAAAGCTATATATTCGGCAAGAATACTGGGTTTTCCATAAGGTTTTTCTATTTTTGTTATAGCAATATTGAGTCTTCGGTTGATAGAATTCAATTTCTTTTCTACATTTATCCGTAATTCTTCTATTACTTGTGTTTGACCTTCAACTAATACATTTTGAAATCCAATATAGATGATGACTTGAGTTAAATCAATTTTTTTCTTTATTTCGATATGTCCAATTCCTTCAAAGCCAGAGGCTATTTTTTTATTCCTTTGTACATAGTCTTTGATACAATTCCTTATTTTTTCATCTTCTTGTAGATTTGCAGAATAGTTTTTTGATTGTGCGAACCAAAAGGAATGATGACTTTTTGTTGTACCAAGTCTGAAACCAAGTGGATTTATTTTTTGTCCCATATTTATGATTATATAATTTTTATGTTATTGGAATATTCTATTTCTTTTTTATTTGTCTACTTCATTTCTGTTTTCTTCTCAAGTTAAAGTAGAAAATATTTAAATATATAGAATTAAGTAATTCCTTAGCAAATTTTATTTTAATTTAAGTTTTAGATTGATCCATAAAGGATTTTTCTTTTAATACAATTTTTATATGACATGTGGGTCTTTTGATCATATAACTCCGTCCTTGAGCCCGGGGTCTTAGTCTTTTTACAACAATACTCTTATTCACTTCGGCACTAGTAATGACTAAATTTGCTTCGTTTAAACCCATATTATTATTAGCATTTGCTGCTGCTGAATAAACCAATTTTAAAATGAGATAAGATGCACGATAAGGCATAAGTTCTAGTATCATAAGTGTTTCCTCATAAGAACGTCCGCGAATCTGATCAATTATTCTTTGTGCTTTTAAAAAAGAGATACCCATCTGTTTCCCTAAAACTATTATTTCTTTACTTGAATTGGAGCTCTTTTTCCTAGAGATATCCGTTATATTTTTCTTATTTGTCATAATATTTCTCCTGTCTTCGTTTTTCTTTAATCTTAATGTATTACAAACAACACCCAACAGATTGGGTGTTGTTTGTAATACATTAACGACGCGATTTATTATCGTTTCTTGCATGTCTCGCGAAAGTCAGAGTCGGTGCAAATTCTCCCAGTTTGTGACCTACCATGCGATCTGTTATATAAATAGGTAGATGTTCTTTTCCATTATGAATAGCGATTGTATGGCCAATCATTGTGGGTATAATGGTAGATGCCCGAGACCAAGTGACTATTATTTCTTTCTCTTCCTTCATGTTGAGTTTTTCAATTTTGACCGATAAATGATTAGCTACAAAGGGATTTTTTTTTAGCGAACGTGTCACAGCTGATTACTCCTTTTTTACATTTTTCAGATTGGTTTGGTATTCTATGTCCAATATCTCGATTGAAGTATGGAGGTCAGAATAAAGAAAATAATGAGGAATGGGAAAAAGGGAAAATCCTTTAGCTAGATAAGGGGCGGATGTAGCCAAGTGGATCAAGGCAGTGGATTGTGAATCCACCATGCGCGGGTTCAATTCCCGTCGTTCGCCCATCACATCACATTCTTTCCAATTCCAAAATTGGATTTTTCATATTCCTATTTACGGCGACGAAGAATAAAACGATCACTATATTTTTTCCTTTTCCTACTTCTTCTTCCAAGCGCGGGATAACCCCAAGGAGTTGTGGGCTTTTTTCTACCAATTGGGGCTCTACCCTCACCGCCCCCATGGGGATGGTCTACTGGGTTCATAACTACTCCTCTTACTACAGGACGCTTACCTAGCCAACACTTAGATCCGGCTCTACCCAAAATCTTTTGGTTCACTCCAACATTACCCACTTGTCCGACTGTTGCTAAGCAGTTTTTGGATATCAAACGTACCTCACCAGAGGGTAATCTTAATGTGGCCGATTGTCCCTCTTTTGCAATCAGTTTCGCTACAGCACCCGCTGCTCTAGCTAATTGTCCACCCTTTCCACGTGTGATTTCTATGTTATGTATGGCCGTTCCTAAGGGCATATCGGTTGAAGTAGATTCTTCTTTTTTATCAATCAAAACCCCTTCCCAAACTGTACAAGCTTCTTCCAAAGCATACGGCTTTCTAGATGTATATGATGATATCTAGACAGATGGATCTTATATGAATCGTATGATGAGGTACCACATGAGTGGATATATAGGAATCCCAATCTGCCGAATCACTCATGTTAGGATTATGATCTTCTACATCCTAGGTCTCCTTGTTCCGTCATCTGGCTTATGTCCTTCATGTAGCATTCAGACCGAATGATTCTATGAGATTACGTCGATACCGCCACATATTTCGGGTAACGGTAACGTAGGAGACATCCCTATTTTTCCCCGGGGGTCTTAATTACCACTGTCTAGCTTTCAATTCGCCTCTGACCATCAAATGAAATGTGAATAAAACGTCCTCCTCTCTTTGATTGGAAACAAGGGGCGCTTCCGGTTCTGTGCATGCTTCAAACCATTTTGTCTTCTCCATATTACCATATCTCTAGAGTCAATAATTTTCGATGAGGAACTACTGAACTCAATCACTCGCTGCTGTGACTCAACAGTTTTCTGTTGAGGTCTATCCCGTCGAGGTACTCCAATTGGATCAGTGATCGATTTATAGGTTTCGTCGTAAACCTAATTGGCTACTTCCAATTACGTAAATCCATAGTTCAAACCGCACTCAAAGGTAGGGCATTTCCCATTGATATAGGAACTTCTGTACCAGAAACAACGGTATCTCCAATTATAGCCCCTCTGGGATGTAAAATGTATCTCTTCTCACCATCCCCATAGTGTATGAGACAAATGTATGCATTTCGATTAGGGTCGTATTCTATGGTTATGATTCTACCAGATATTTCTTTTTGATTCCGTCGAAAATCGATTTGACGGTATAGACGTTTATGACCTCCCCCTCTATGCCTTGCGGTAATGATTCCTCTGGCATTACGACCTTTACCACAATGATGCCGTCCATAGATCAAATGAGTTCGTGGATTGGATTTCGCTTGGCTGTCTACGGCTCCATTGCGTGTGCTTGGGATAGAAGTTTTGTATAAATGTATCGCCGTGTTATTAAGTATTTTGCTTTAAGTTCTTTTCTCTATAAGAGGTGGAATAGAATAACCCGGTTGAAGCGTAATGATCATACGTCTGTAACGTCCCATTCTTCTACCCTTTCGGGGTAGTCGATGACTATTCATAGCTATTACCTTGACACCAAAGAAGAGTTCGACCCAATGCTTTATTTCTGTCCTAGTTGATCCTGATTCGACATTAGAAGTATATTGATTGTTCCCCAATAACCGAATACTCTTTTCTGTAAATACTGCATATTTGATTCCATCCATAAATCCATTTTATTCCCTATGAGTTCCAGTATCGATAAGAATTCTAGTTCTTACTGTTCATATGTTATGTTATGAATATACCATAACATTCGTTATGTATGGATGATGAGATATTGATACAGAGCCAATTCAAATAGACTTATTGAACGTTCCCATTGGCGTGCATCCAGCAGGAATTGAACCTACGAATTTGCCAATTATGAGTTGGGCGCTTTAACCATTCAGCCATGGATGCTTCACAGGGATCATCGTACATCGTGAATAACCAAATTCCAATTGAAATGAAATCTTTAGGAGGAATCAATGAAACGACACCAATTAACATCCTGGATCTTCGAATTGAGAGAGATATGGAGAGAGATCAAGAATTCTCATTATTTCTTAGATTCATGGATCAAATTTGATTCAGTGGGATCTTTCACTCACATTCTTTTCCGCCAAGAACGCTTTATGAAACTCTTTGATCCCCGAATTGTGAGTATCCTACTTTCGCGTGATTCACAGGGTTCCACAAGCAATCGATATTTCACGATCCAAGGTGTAGTACTGCTTGTAGTAGTGGTCCTTATGTCTCGTATTAACAATCGAAAGATGGTCGAAAGAAAAAATCTCTATTTGATGGGGCTTCTTCCTATCCCTATGAATTCCATTGGGCCCAAAAAGGAGACATTTGAAGAATCCTTTTGGTCTTCCAATATCAATAGGTTGATTGTTTCGCTCCTGTATCTTCCAAAAGGGAAAAATCTTTCTGAGAGTTGCTTCATGGATCCGCAAGAGATTACTTGGGTTCTCCCAATAAATAATAAATGTATCATGCGAAGTTCGCGGTGGTGGAGGAACCAGATCGGAAAAAAGAGGGATTTGAGTTGTAAGATATCTAATGAAACCGTAGCAGGAATTGAGATCTCATTCAACGAGAAAGATAGCAAATCTAAATATATGGAGTTTCCTTTTTTATTTTATACGGATAATCCGATCTGCAAGGACCATGATTGGGAATTGTTTGATCGTCTTTCCCCCAGTAAGAAGCGAAACATAATCCACTTGGATTCGTGGCAGCTATTCGAAATCTTAGGGAAAGACTTTCTTTGTTATATCATGTCTGCTTTTCGTGAAAAAAGACCAATGGAAGGGAAGGCTTTCTTCAAACAACAAGGAGCTGAGGCAACTATTCAATCAAATGATATCGAGCATGTTTCCCATCTCTTCTCGAGAAACAAGTGGGGCATTTCTGTACGAAATAGTGCTCCATTTCATATGTGGCAATTCCGCCAAGATCTCCGCGTTAGTTGGGGGAAGAATCCGCACGAATCGGTGAGAAATGTATCGAAAGAGAATTGGATTTGGTTAGACAGTGTGTGGTTGGGGAGCAAGGATCGGTTTGTTAGCAAGTTACGGAATGTATTGTCAAATATTCCATATGATTCCACAAGTTTCGTTCAAGTAAGGGATTCTAGCCAATGGAAAGGATCTTCTGATCAATGCATGGATCATTTCGATTCCATTAGAAATGAGGATTCAGAATCCTACGCATTGATCGATCAAGCAGAGATTCAGCAACTAAAAGAAAGATCTATTCTTTTGGATCCTTCCCTTATTCAAACTCAAACGGAACGAACAGAGATAGAATCAGATCGATTTCCGAAATGCCTTTTTGGATCTTACTACATGTCCTGGCTATTCACGGAACGTGAGAAGCAGATCAATAATCATCTGCTTACGGAAGAAATCGACGAATCTCTTGGGAATCCCACAAGTACAAGATCCATTTGTTCTTTTTTCTCTGACAGATGGTCAGAACTCCATCTGGGTTCGAATCCTACTGAGAGGTCCACTAGATATCATACATTTTTGAAGAAAAAACAAGATGTTTCTTTTGTTCTTTCCAGTCGATCGGAAAATAAAGAAATGGTTGATATATTCAAGATAATGACGTATTTACAAAAAACCGTCTCAATTCATCCTATTTCATCAGATCCGGGATGTGACATGGTTCCGAAGGATGAATCGGATATGGACAGTTCCAATAAGATTTCATTCTTGAGCAAAAATCCATTTTTCCATTTATTTCATCCATTCCATGACCGGAACAAAGGGGAATACACGTTACACCACGATTTTAAATCAGAAGAGGGATTTCCAGAACTATTCACTCTATCAATAACCGAGCCGGATCTGTTGTATCATAGGGGATTTGCCTTTTCTATTGATTCCTACGGGTTGAATCAAACAAAATTCTGGAATGAGGTATTCCACTCCAGAGATGAGTCGAAGAAGAAATATTTCTTGGTTCTACCTACTCTTTTTTATGAAGAGAATGAATCTTTTTCTCGAAGGATCAGAAACAAATGGGTCCGGATCCACTGCGGGAACGATTTGGAAGATCAAAAACGAAAAACAGCAGTATTTGCTAGCAACAACATAATGGGGGCAGCCAATCAATATAGATTGAGATTGATCAAAAATCTGATGCAAATCCAATATCGCACCTATGTATACATAGGAAATGTATCCAATCGATTCTTTTTAATGAATCGGTATCCTGATGCGTATAGATACAAATGTTCCAATGGGAGCAAGAGTGAACATTGGGAAGATTTTGTTTCTGAACAGAAGAAGCGTTTTCAAGTAGTGTTCGATCGATTATGTATTAATCAATATTCAATGAATTGGTTCGAGGCTATCGACAAACAACATTTGTCTAAGTCACTTCGTTTCTTTTTGTCCAAGTCACTTCCCCTTTTCTTTGTGAGTATCGGGGATATCCCCATTCATAGATCCGAGATCCGCATCTATGAATTTCAAGATCCGAATGATCCACTCTGCAATCAGTTGTTAGAATCAGTAGGTGTTCAGGTCGTTCATTTGAATAAATGGAAACCCTTCTTATTCGGCGATCATGATACTTTCCCAATACCGAAATTCTTGATCAATGGGGGAACAAGAGTATCATTGTTGTTCAAAAAGATACCAAAGTGGATGATGGATTCATTGCATACTATAAAGAATCGCAGGAAACCCTTGGATTCCTATTTCTCAAGGATATCTCACGATCGAGACAACTGGCTGAATCCCGTGGAACCATTTCATAGAAGTTCATTGATATCCTCTTTTTATAAAGCAAATCCACTTCGATTCTTGAATGATCCACATCACTTCTGGTTCGATTGTACCAAAAGATTCCCCTTTTATGTGGAAAAGACCCGTATCCATAATGAGGATTTGACGCATGGACAATTCCTCAATATCTTGTTCATTCGCAACAACAAATGTTCTTTGTGCGTCGGTAAAAAAAAGCAGATTTTTTTGGAGATAGAGGCTATCTCACCAATCGAGTCACGGGTATCTGACATATTCATACCTAAAGATTTTCCACAAAGTGGTGACGAGACGTATAACTTGTACAAATCTTTCCATTTTCCAATTCGATCCGATCCATTCGTTCGTAGCGTTGTTTACTCTTACTCGATCGCAGACATTTCTGCAACACCTCTAATAGAGAAAAAAATAGTCCATTTTGAAAGAACTTATTGCCATCCTCTTTCAGATATGAATCTATCTGATTCAGAAGGGAAGAACTTGCATCAGTATCTCGGTTTGAATTCAAACATGGGTTTGACTCACACTCCATGTTCTGAGAAAGGTTTACCATCCAGAAAGAGGAAAAAAGGGAGTCTTTGTCTAAAGAAATACGTTGAGAAACAACAGATGTATAGAATCTTTCAACGAGATAGTGCTTTTTCCAATCTCTCCAAATGGAATCTGTTCCAAACATATATGCCATGGTTCCTTACTTCGACAGGGTGCAAATATCTCCATTTCACCCTTTTAGATACTTTTTCAGACCCATTGCCGATACTAAGTAGCAGTAAATATTTTGTATCCATTGTTCATGCTATTATGCATGGCTCAGATATATCATGGCTAATTCCTCAGAGGGTTCTTCCACAAAGGACTCTGCTAAGTGTAGCTGAGATTTTGAGTAAGCGTTTACTTTTTCTGTCCGAAGAGAGGATTCATCGAAATAATGAGTCACCTGCTCTCTTGCTATGGGCACATCTGAGATCAACACATGCTCGGGAGTTTCTCTATTCAATCCCTTTTCTTCTTCTTGTTGCTGGATATCTCGTTCGTATACATCTTCTCTTCGCTTCCCGAGCCTCTAGTGAGTTACAGACAGAGTTAGAAAAGATCCAATCTTGGATGATTCCATCATACAATATGGAGTTGCAAAAACTTCTAGATAGGTATCCGACATCCGAACTGAATTCTTTCTGGTTAAAGAATCTCTTTCTAGTTGTTCTGGAACAATTAGGAGATTCTCTGGAAGAAATACGGGGTTCTTCTTATGGTGGCAACATACTATTGGGTGGTGGTCCCGCTTATGTGGTCAAATCAATACGTTATAATAAGAAATCTTGGAATAGCAATCTCATCGATCTAATAAGTATCATACCAAATCCCATCAATCGAATCGCTTTTTCGATAAATACGAGACATCTAAGCCGTACAAGTAAAGAGATCTATTCCTTGATAAGAAAAAGAAAAAACGTGAACGGTGATTGGATTGATGATAAAATAGAATCTTGGGTCGCGAACAGTGATTCGATTGATGATGAAGAAAGAGAATTCTTGGTTCAGTTCTCCACCTTAACGACAGAAAAAGGGATTGATCCAATTCTATTGAGTCTCACTCATAGTGATGATTTATCAAAGAATGCCTCTGGTTATCAAATGATTGAACAACCGGGATCCATTTACTTACGATACTTAGTGGACATTCATCAAAAGTATCTAATGAATTATGAGTTTAATAGATCCTGTTTAGCAGAAAGACGGATATTCCTTGCTCATTATCAGACAATCACTTATTCACAAACCTCGTGTGGGGCTAATCGTTTTCATTTCCCATCTCATGGAAAACCCTTTTCGCTCCGCTTAGACCTATCCCCTTCTAGGGGCATCTTAGTGATAGGTTCGATAGGAACTGGACGATCTTATTTGGTCAAATACCTAGCGAAAAATTCCTATGTTCCTTTTATTACGGTCTTTCCGAACAAGTTCCTGGATGACAAGTCTCAGGGTTATCTTATTGATGATATCCATATGGATGATAGTAGCGATATCCATATGGATGATCGTAGCGATATCGATATGGATGATCGTAGCGATATCGATATGGATGATAGTGACGATATGGATGATGACCTTGATATGGAGCTGCTAACTATGATGAATGTGCCAACTATTTCTATGACGCCGAAAATAGAAAGAGACCAATTGGATATCACCTTTCAATTCGAATTAGCAAAAGCGATGTCTCCTTGCATAATATGGATTCCAAACATTCATAATCTCTATGTGAATGGGAATGAGTCGAATTACTTATCCCTCGGTCTATTAGAGAACTATATCTCCGGGGATTGTGAAAGATGCTCCACTAGAAATATTCTTGTTATTGCTTCGACTCATATTCCAAAAAAGGTGGATCCCGCTCTAATAGCTCCAAATAAATTAAACGCATGCATTAAGATACGAAGGCTTCTTCTTCCACAACAACGAAAGCACTTTTTCATTCTTTCATATACCAGGGGATTTCACTTGGAAAAGGAAATGTTCCATACTAACAGATTCGGGTCCATAACCATGGGTTCCAATGCACGAGATCTTGTAGCACTCATCAATGAGGCCCTATCCATTAGTATCACACAGAAGAAATCCATTATAGAAACTAATACAATCCGATCAGCTCTTCATAGGCAAACTTGGGATTTGCGATCCCAGGTAAGATCGGTTCAGGATCATGGGATACTCTTTTATCAGATAGGAAGGGCTGTTGCACAAAATGTACTTCTAAGTAATTGCCCCATAGATCCTATATCTATCTATATGAAGAAGAAATCATGTCAAGAAGGGGATTCTTATTTGTACAAATGGTACTTTGAACTTGAAACGAGCATGAATAAATTAACGATACTTCTCTATCTTTTGAGTTGTTCTGCCGGATCGGTCGCTCAAGATCTTTGGTCTTCACCCGGACCCAATGAAACCAATTCTTATGGATTTGTTGAGAATGATTCTGATCTAGTTCATGGCCTATTACTATTAGAAGTAGAAGATGCTCTGGGAGGACCCCCACAGAGAGAAAAAGATTGCGGTCAGCTTGATAATAATCGAATGACATTACTTCTTCGGTCCGAACCAAGGAATCCGTTCGATATGATGCAAAACGGATATTGCTCTATCGTTGATCAGAGATTTCGATATGAAAACAAATACGAATCGGGGTTTGAAGAAGGGGAAGGAGCTGTCGACCCGCAACAGATAGAGGAGGATTTATTCAATCACATAATTTGGGCTCCTCGAAGATGTCGCCCTTGTGGCAATTTATTGGATTGTATCGGAATCGAAAGGCCCACTGAATTAGGATTTCCCTATTGGGTTGGGTCATTTCAGGGCAAGCGGATCATTTATCATAAAGAGGATGAGCTTCAAGAGAATGACTCGGAATTTTTGCAGAGTGGAACAATGCAGTACCAGACACGAGATAGATCTTCCAAAGAACAAGGTCGAATAAGCCAATTCATTTGGGACCCTGCGGATCCATTATTTTTTCTATTCAAAGATCAGCCCTTTGTCTCTGTGTTCTCACGTCGAGAATTCTTTGCAGATGAGGAGATGTCAAAGGGGCTTATTACTTCCCAAATGGATCCTCCTACATCTATGTATAAACGCTGGTTCACCAATAATACGCAAGAAAAGCACCTCGAATTGTTGATTCATCGCCAGAGATGTCTTAGAACCAATAGTTCCTTAGCTAATGGATCTTTCCGTTCTAATACTCTATCCGAGAGCTATCAGTATTTATCAAATCTGTTCCTATCTAACGGAACGCTATTGGATCAAATGACAAAGACATTGTTGAGAAAGAGATGGCTTTTCTCGGATGAAATGAAACATTGGATTCATATTCATGTAACAGGAGAACGATTTCCCATTCCTTAGCCGTAAAGACAGATTGGCCATGACATGAAAAAAGGAAGGGGGAACAAGACCGGGTGGTAGAGTCGTGTAAACACTTGTTGATCCCGTATTTTGGCCTTAGTGGAACATGGAACAATATGCTACTGCTGAAACATCGAAGAATGGAAACAATGTATGATATGAACTGCCTAAATTTGTGAACGGCGAACAACCAGAGTGTTAATGTTAACTGGATCAAACAATTCGCATTAATGAAACCATGTAAATCCACCTGCAAAATACGTATGTCTGATGAAATGGTTCTTGCTATCTGCCTCAATAACGAATTCTTGGTTTAACTGAATAATTCAAGAAAATATAAAATAGATAGACCTTTCTCTTCGTCTCAGTTCAATGATGGATAATACACATTCCAGTTGACCGAGCCTAATTCCAATTGTTTTGTTCCGAAGCAAAGATATCCACGTAGGCCAGTTCGTCCTACTCAGATATTCACGACCAAGAAGTACTGGATTCTCTGTCGGATAGGCCCTGAAAGGAGAAGAAAGGATGGAATGGCAACAGACGCCTGTGTATTTTTGAATTCCCCCGCCCCCGACCCAATAGTACCCCTTTTTGGAACGTCCGGTGCCAAAGTCACCGAATGGGCCAATCCACAAAATGGACTAGGCAATGTAATGTACTTGATCTGTTGGGTTATGAGTACTGGTGGGTATTTGACCAGAGGTTTCTAGAAATCTACCCTTGTATGATTCCTTTTGAATACTCGGGGGTGGGCGAGGGGCGGACGATTCCCAAACGGGCTATTAGATAGAGAAGATCGCTAAGATTTCGTGATCCGCTGCCGAACCTATCCCAATTCCAACAGCTCAGATTCAGATCGTGGGGATCACCGGAATACTTCGTATAAACAGATAGGATACTCGGTATATCCATAGATCTGAAATCGGTTATGGAATTGCTTATTCAATTAGCATTCTCCATATTATGGATTATTCATGCCTTGAAGAGGACTCGAACCTCCACGCTCTTTAGCACGAGATTTTGAGTCTCGCGTGTCTACCATTTCACCATCAAGGCATCTTGAAAGGAAAGTGAATCGTATTCCATGAATATGATATGATATCCATCTAATGTGATATATGTAATACCTGACAAGGATGGAGTGTTGGGGTCTTTCCATCGATCGGTCACGTAGGCCTAAGTCAGACATCCAATTGCTTGGATTTGCATTATTCGGAGGTATATATATCAAAAATATGTACAATCCAACCTAGTTCTTGATTGGAATTCAATAGAAACCAAAAGAATGGAATATGGCACCAAATCACGATAGGACAGATATTTAAAGAGCAGGCCTACCTATTCGGAATCCTAAATGGAATGTAAGGGCGTAGGGATCCATAGGTAAACATAGTATCTATTTGCATACGCTCGAATGACCTCTTCGCATATCTCATAATAAGAATGTACCCTATTCCGGTCTGGTTCGGTATGGAATGAACTTATAATCTGATGATCGAGTCGATCCCATGATTATAAGTTCATAACCTCGGCCCATTCCCATTTTCTTTTTGGCGGAACGGATCCACTCATTCTTTTATTCCAGTTAGCCAGAGGGATCTTTAACTAAGAAGTAGACCTAAAAGAGGGTATCCTGAGCAATTGCAAGAATTGGGTTCATTGATATTCCTGGTATAGTAGATGCTATCACACATACAGTCATACTCAATTCGATGGAATTGCTTGATCCTAGAGGGGATCTTCTATAATTTCGCACGTAAGGGGTTATTTCTTGGTTTTGTCCAGTCATTAATAACTTGATGATCTTGAGATAATAGTAGATGGAAACAACGCTCGTAAGGAGTCCTATGGAGACCAAGAAATATAGGCCTGCCTGCCATCCACACCAGAATAGATAGAGTTTTCCGAAAAAACCCGCTAGTGGAGGAAGACCCCCTAGGGATAAAAGGCATAGGGCTAAAGAAAGAGCCAAAAAAG